TTCTAAAAATGAGCACTTTGTGCTTTATAAATTTTAAATGAGATAATCTAAATGAAAACCATCTCTTCAAAATATGTAAATTAAGATTAAATCTTTCTTAAAAGAATTCTCTATGAAAGTGTTCAGTTATCATTGATATCTCAAAACTTTATCTCATTGGAACCAAGAACTACGTGAAGTTTGATTCCATTTCCCATTAGGGTACCCTAATTCGTAAGATCGTACCAATGGTATTTGGATACGTAGGCAGAACAAATGTTCTCAACTATTATAAAGTTATTTCGATAAAACAGTTAACAAAGATATATAGGTTATCTTTAGAGCTCTAGGTTCTTTTTTAGTTCTTAATTTAGAAATTATTTATTGATTTAAAGGGAACTGTATGAGCACTAATCAAGTACTAAAGAATCTTACAATTGATAATAAAGGGTTTAATAGGAGATATAAAGGATACTAATGATGACTGAACAAATAGTTAATATGTTAAAAAATAAATAAACATATAAAAATAGGAGAAAAAGATTAAAAATAATAAATGGATCACTGATAAGGGGGAATAGAATATAAAAAGAACTAATTAAGGATGACTAACTATATAATTAATGGTGGTAAACATTTTACCAAAAGGAAAACATAAGGAAATCCCTTAGGATCTCAAAAATGAAATCTGTTACCATAGATAAAAATCTTAATAAAATAGTTAATGAATTGACATATCTTAGTAATTAATTAAAGATCATAATCTGAATAACTTTCTTAGTAGTGAAGAGCGAAAAGAAATAAGCCTTCTAGATGAGATTTAAATCTCATTCGAAAATAAATAAAGTAAGCATTTGTCAAGTAAAAATATTATTATAAAATATGATGTTAACTTGAAGGTAATAACCAAGGCTAAGTAAAATTATATAGTGATAGTGAATAGTACCGAGAGGAAAGTTGAATAAAGAACCCATAAAAAGGGAGTGAAATAGAACCTGAAATAATTAGTTTAAAAAATGAAAGAATCGACTAAGATCAAAGATCTTAGTCAAATAATTGATTTAATCATTTACCTTTTGCATAAGGGGTTAGCAAGTTATTTTATATAGTGAGCTTAATAGGCAATTTAATAATTAAAAATAATTATATAAAATAGACCCGAATACTAGTGATCTAGTCATCATCAGATTTATAGATCCAACTTGTTTGCGTAGTAATGCAATAAGATGAATGATGATTAGAGGTGAAATACTTATCGAACTAAATTGACTGGTTCGAAAATATATGATAAAATATTGAAATTAATTAAATCAATAAGATTAATTAAAAATCAATAAGATTAATAAAAATCTTTAACGACTAAACATCATAATCGAAATATCGATAAAATATAGTCTTAATTAATAAAACCTTACATAAATTTAATAGATACTTAATTATTCTTATAAATTTAAATTATTTTTATATGAATTTAATATAAAGATTTAAAGATGATATAATTAAGATATTATGAAGGAAATTAATTAGAGTCAATAGCTGGTTGGTCTTGAAATAAATAATAGTTTAGCTTTTTAAAGATAAAATTTGATTTTTATCTAACACTTTATAGAGTACAGCAATGGTAATTAATCCAACCTCGAAAAATTATAATAAATGTACGTGTAATAAAAAAGTTAGTAAATTGGCGATAAGGTCAATTTGCAAGAGAGCAAAAACTCTATCTATAAATTAAAAATCCTAAATGTTTATTAAGTGAATATAAGATTATATATCGTATTTATACATTCAGAATGTATGCTTGGAATCGGCATTCGTCTAATTAAATCGTAACAGAAAACTGAATATCAGAGACTATTCTCACAAATTATCGGATCTAATTAGTAAATTTTTTTTAAGATTTGCACAAAATTAAAGATGAACTTTTTTAATTATAGATTAATTCTCAAATGAGTCGCTTATGCGAATTAATCAAATTGATTTCAATTTGTTAATAATTAATGGTAAAGACCTATCACGAGATAATTCGTGAAAAATAATGCTAACATGAGTAACGTATAAAAAGGTAAATCAAGTTGGTAAATCTCTTGATTATTCAAGCCTTTTGGCCATAAAATCTAGGTTTTCAGCGTAAGTGAATACACGCTAAAGTTAATTGGTTTCTAACCTACAATCAAATAGGGATGACATTTACGGTACATTTTCCATTCATTGGAATTTGATAATCAGGAAATGAAGATATTACCATACTTAAACTAACACTAGTGATTTTAATTAAATGAAGAATATTAGAGCTCTTAGAGTTACTATTTAATTCTCTGGCTTGCGAAGAATTCTTTTTAAGGAACTCGGCAAAATTAACGCTGCAACTGTCGACCACAAACACAACTGTGCGCAAAATAAATAATGAAGTATGCGCAGTGATTCTTGCCCAAGTTTACGTAGTTAAAATTAATTCATATGATTTCTTAAATTTCAATTCAATTTATTTTGGATTGATTTTTAAAATATAATCCGTAAAGACTGGCGGTTGTAACTTACCGATAAAATGTAATAATTAATTTAATATTTATATATTATATTTACATATTATATATAAAATAGAGATATTCTTCTTATAGTGAAAAATATCAAGCTGCTCTTTGAGCTTAAATTTTTAATAAAAATGAAAAATAATAAAATATAGTTTAAAAATATTCAACAAGTTATCTATACAGAAGATATTAAATTTATTGTTAAAAATAAAACATTAAATCTAAGGAATATAGAAATAATATTATTAAATTTATTACAATAGGGTTACATTAAATTTAGATAAATTCAAGTAAATCTAACATGATTAGGATATTGTTAGATTATTAGAAGGAAATTAAGTAAAGATAAAATTAATATCCACAGAGACTATAAACTAAAATTCAGATGATTAAAAAATAGTCCAAAATCAGATCTTTGATTTGAACAAATTATAGCTAACGATCCTAAGGTAGCGAAATTCCTGGTGTCAGGGAATTATATTATATTCTTTTTCTTTAACAGCTCTTCTAGCTTAAAATAGGGTAAAATTTAGTATGCCCGAGATTCATTAAGAATCCAAAAGATTAAAAATAAATTATGAAAAACAATGTGTCTAGAGTATTAAATACTCACCCCTCTTGGTTGTCTGGTTTAATAGATGGAGAAGGATATTTCAGTATATACGCAACTAAATTAATTAGTACAAAAACCGGAAAATTTTATATACTATAAATACTACTTTTTATCTAGGTCTTCATGGTAAAGATAGAGCAGTATTAGAAGCTATCCATGAATTTTTTAATGTAGGAATAATTACTACAGCAGGGAAAAAATCCTGTTTTTTTTTCTCTTATCAAATAAAATCTAATAAAGATCAATTAAATATATTAATTCCTTTTTTAGATAAATATCCTTTATTAACTACTAAATCTTTAGATTATTTAAATTATAAAAAAGCAGTAAAAATTATTTCTAGAAAAGAACATTAGACTGCAGAAGGATTTGAAGAAATTAAGAAATTAAAAAATAATAAGAATACTAAAAGAATTATCTAATAATATATATTCTATCAATAAATATAGGAATATAATTATAAAGGATCTCATTTCATAAGTTTATAATTATAAATCTATAGGTAATAAACTAATAGTTATTTACTTTAACGACTAAATTTGATAAAGAAAAAAATCTTAAGTTATAGTCTAATAAAATATTATTGATCTAAGTCCTTAGTTGACTCTTTTTATTTTATGATCATAAAATATTTTATAGTGGCCTTTAATTGAGGTCCTTGCATGAATAGAAAAATGACAGCGTCACTGTCTTAAGAAGAAATCGCGTGAAATTACATTGTAAGTGCAGATGCTTACATTTCTCCGTTAGACGAGAAAATCAGTGCGACTAGATAAGCTTTTTAATAAAATATGGTGAAAACCCATCTAGAACATCTATCTTCTAGAGCCTATAGTAGCAGATAAGCAATATTTTTAATATTACTAATTTGAAGCCTACTTGACAATGCATAATTCGGAACTATGTTAGGCTAATTTCTATGGATAACGAAAGTGAATATCATGTTTGAAGCATATAATATGAGGGTTTTGATTTCTCGTTTAAAACTCGATAGATAAGACATTTAATTATGTCCTATTATATGTATAGTGATGATCCTAAGGAAATATTAATGTTTATTAAAAGGAACTAGGTAAGCCATAGTATAAAAATAAATCTTGGTCTTCTTTTTGATAAGAATTTTTGGTTAGTTTTATGACCTAATGGCAATATCTAATTTTATAGATGGAAAAAATATAGAAATTATTTGTAATAATTATAAATCTAAATAATCTTATTTTTTATGGTAAAGGATCTTCAAAAAAGCAAATGATTTAATGTAATGTTAAGTATAGGATTTTTTAATCTACATCTTAAAGGATGGCCCACTTTGAAGTGTTTTTTTTAGCTAATTGAAATTAGTAGATTGTTCAGTAAATGGAACAGTCTTTAAATAAAAATAAAACTGAGCCGTATGCGATGAAAGTCGCACGTACGGTTCTACAAGGGAATCATTAGATACAGACCCTTATTCAGGGGTTTTAATTAAATAATAAACTGAAAATTAAAAATTAAATCAGTTAAATTCGTATAATTTTTAGAGACTAAATATTTAACAAGATTTAATCTTGATGATATAGTCCAAAAAGCTCTAAAAAAAAGAGCTTATTTGTGAAATTTTAAGGTAATCAATCATTTAAAGATTTATATATCTTGATTTTGTGATTGTAAGACCTTTTCTTTGGGGCGAATTGCTTTCGCCTGTATTAATTAAATAAAAAATTGAAAATTTAGTATTAAATATCTGGTACTGTAAATACTAAAAATCAGTTGGAATATATTTATCTTTAAATTTTATTCTTCAGAGACTAAATGTTTAAATCATAGTTCAATAAAATTAAATAAATTTATTGGAAAATTTGATGTGTTATAGTCCTAATAATCAAGTTTTTAATTGTCTTCTTTGTATCATAATGACATTTTTAACTAATTTATTGAGGCCTCTTAAAAAGTACCAGAGGCTTATATAAGGCTAAATCAGAATAAATTCTAAATCATAACGGATTAATTTAGCTTGACTGCATCAGCTCTATCGAGCTTTCAGGGATCAAATTATGTCATTTATGGCTAAATTTGGTCGATCGTAGTGAACTCCATAATATCACATATATGATTATGGAATCAAAAGAAATAATTACTCAAGGGATTATTGTTGTCCCTTAAAATCAAGACTAAAAAGAAATAAATAAAAGATTTCTTATGGATTTATTTATCCATTTAACGACTTTACGTCTTGGAAAAGTTTAAAAATTCTAATGTATTAAACTTAGGTTGATGTTTATATAATAAAATATTAATACTAATTAGTCGATAACGGGCTTACACCCAATCTATTTTAGTATTGGACTATTAATAAAAATAAATGTTAATTCAAATTTAATTAAAGATTATTTAACTCCTATAGGTTTAGCTTATTGGATTATAGATGATGATGGATTTACTGATTATACTAGAAAAAGAGGTTTATAAATTCATACTGGTGGATTTACAGAAGATGAAGTAGATTTAATAGTATCTCAAATATCTACAAAATTTAAATTAAATTGTTGGAAAGCTTATAATAGAGAATATCCTATAGTAATATTTTAGAATTAAAAAAAATAACTAACTTAATTAAACCTTATTTTATTAAAAAAATGTATAGAAAATTCCCATTATTAAAATAATATTAAACTTTTTAAGAAAAAGTCTATGTGAATATTTATATTCATAATGAACAGGGTAATATTATTTCGGCGCTCTTATTCGAAATAATGTTTGCCACCTTAAACAATATTGGTATATTTTATCGGGGTGGCTAATATTTTGTAAAAATTAAGTCATTATTTTGACTTGAAAGTAGCTTATATAGCTTTATCAAATGCTTAACTTAAAAATTAATTCTAAAGAATGAGTTAAGTTTAGAGACTAACCACAAAAAACATCTTAGATTTTACATAGATGTTAAAAAATAGTCCAAAATCAAATAAGTATCTTTGATGCTAGACCTATTTGATTTAAGCGATGTCGACTCGTCCTATCCTAGAGCTGTAAGTGGTTCTAAGGGTGCAGCTGTTCTCTGCATAAAAGGGCACGTGAGTTGGGTTTAAATATGGACCCGTTAAGATCTTTAGGGATCTATAAATTACTGGGTGAATTACAAAGACAAGTTATTATATTAACTTTATCTGTAACGAAAATAAGCTTTGAAAGCATTATAACCGTTCAACGACTAAATGGTGATAAAAAAATACTCATCCAATATTAGTGCCCAGCATTTATTTAACAAAAATAGAAATTTAGTAATATAACAAAATCTTAAGATCAGTGATCTTTAATTAAATATATATATATGAAAAAATTAACACCTGAATTTATTGGATGGTTCCATGGTTTTTTAGATGGTGATGGTTATTTAGGACATACTAGAAATACAAAATTTATTAAATGGGAAATAAATTTTAATTTATCTAACAGAGATAAAGATTTATTATATTTAATGAAAGAATCTTTAAATATTGGAAATATTAGTGAACTTAAAACTCAAAAAGATATTAAGCGTTATAGAATATCCTCAGCTAAAGAAATTAAAAATAAAATTTAGCCAATTATAGATAAGGATAATTTATTTACTAAACATATATATTGGCAATTTAAACAAGCCCATATATTAATAGAAAATAATATAAAATTATTTGATGAAAAACCTTTATTAGATATGGATGCTGATATACCAAATTTAACAAAAGAGAGAATTTTACAAAATCCAAATTTCCATAATTGGTTAATTGGTTTTTTTGAAGCCGAATTAGCTTTTTATGTAAGTGGTAATAGAGCAGGATGGTCTGTAACTCAAACAAATAATCCATTAGTATTAGAAGCTATAAAAGAATATATGAATGTAAATGCCAAAATTTTAATAGACCATAGAAATGGAACCAATCAAAGATTATCATCAGAATCTATAAAAGATGTTCAAAAGAAGATAAATATTATTTCCTCTTCTAATAAAGCTAAATTATTGGGATATAAAAAATTACAATATAATAAATGGTGTTTCAATTTAAGTAATATTCCTAAATATAAAAATTTAAATATCCAATATTTATAAATAAATGATGATATAGTCTGAGCAAATTGGTGACAATTTGAAATAAATAAATCCATTGATTTGTTTATATTAACATAATGCATAGCGCCGTAAGGCAGCTAGTACTCTATCTTCGGAGAAATTAGTTGAATTAGAACGTATGCCCATAGTACGAGAGGATTTGGGTGTGTAAATCAATGGTTAATAATTAGACGTATATTATTTACACTAATTATAAGCTACATTTATAATAGATAATTCCTGAAATCATCTAAAGGAAGAAACTAGGTTCAAATAAATAATCAACTAAATAATTTAAATAGTAGAACACTATTAAGAAAAATTAATTTTAGCTTAATACAAAATTTTCTAAAGAGATCAAAAAATCTCAAAATTAATTATTCTATTCCTAATTACCATAAAATCATTTTCAATTATTTTTTTTTATCCTATTTATTTGATAAATAATAATTTATTATAGCATTAATGATGATTAAGAGAATTTATACATTTAAATGTTACTAATAATCCAATAGAGTACAAATTTGGAGGTTATTTGAATTAATTAGAGGTATAGTTTAATGGTTAGAATTATGATCTCCAAAGTCATTGATGTGGGTTCGATTCCTACTACCTCTATTTATAACTCATTTTCATAATGAGAATCTTCAAATATTTAATGTTTCACATCAACTAATTTCTGTTAAATTTAAGCAGTTACTGGATTTTATAAATTAAAATTATCGATATGGATAAATATATCTTAATTATCTATTAAAATATGGGAAAATATATTCTAACTTAATTTTGAATAATTATTTTATTCTTTCTAAATAATATAATATTAATTTCTTTATAAAGTATAATTAAACTATTTATATAATTTTTTACTAGTAACTTAATTATAACCTATTTATTCTTGTATAGTTCTAAAATCTTGCTAATCCAATATTTATATTCATTATTAACCTGTATTAAAATTATCAAAGAATTAGAACATTAATTCCATATTATTATTAAACCATGATTAATTGGACTAGTAAATCTGTTATTATCTCTAATTATGATATTAATAGTTTAGATATGGATTTAAATACTTTAGTTCCTTTTAGAAATCTTGTAAAAGAATACTTTTTTTAAAAGGTTATGAATTAAACATATTATGGCCTTTAAAAATTATAAATAATGAACTTCCTCATATCGTTTACTAGGTTTAAATTTTAAAATATTATTTAAATAAAAAAATGATTTTAATCGAAAATTTGATTAATAATAAACTAAAGATTAGAGAAAATATTCCAACTAGTATAATTGTATTTATAAAATAACTATAAAACAATCACTATCTGAATTAAGAAGAATAATGATACCTTGAGGATTAAGTAAACTTAATCAGAATTATTCTTCGAGTGATTAAAAATAAAAAAACTATCGCATCATTAGAAAATTTCCGTCATACAGCTTTTTCCAAATAATATGTAAAATTTACGTTATATTTTATTCAAAGCCTTTGCAGATAAATTTTAATATAAGATAATTTCCAAATACTTGGTAGAAAATAAATTAAAAATGAATAAAAATAATAAACATTAAAAAGTATTAAACAGAACATTTTGTTGAGATAAGATGAAGTAGAAAAAATAAGAACAAATTCAAAAATGAATTGTCAGATTAAGAAAAAATTAAAGTGTATGATCATAGCTCACTATTTACGCAATTTATTAACATAACACATGCTAGTAATGTCTTGATTGAGCTTAAAAATCAAGTCATATGCAAAGAGGTGAGTAAAAGATCTATTTACCCTTATATAATTAAAAACTGATTAGTCAGTTTTATAAGGATAATTCATCTATAGGTTTAGGTAGATGGGGATTGAAAGATCCGCCATGCCAATAATCCTTAGCAATGGCCACAGAATTTCAAAATTAAGATGAATAGATCTTTGATCAGAATATTTCAAAATTAATTAATAAGGAGAAATTCCCTTTGGCAGCAGTGAGGAATTTTGGGCAATGAATGAAAGTTTGACCCAGTTAATAAAAGAATTAAATCAAAGAATAAATTCAAATTTATGGATGTACCTTTGATATACACGATTCTAATTTTAAAATAACATAATGAGTTTTTAAAATATTTATATCCTGGCTAAGATCTGTGCCAGCAGCCGCGGTAATACAGATAGGGTAGCGTAATAGATAATAAATAGGCATTAAGTGTGATAAGATGGTGAAAACTAGAGTAATAAGAGAAAAATAGATGAATAATTAATGTAAGGATGGAATCTATTGATATTAATTAGAAATTCAAAGAAGTGACAACATCTTTTTATCAAATAATTACTGACATTGAATCACTAAAGTGTGGGGAGCAAAACAGATTAGATACCTGATTAGTCCACACCCTGAATACTGAATGTATGATTAAGATTAAATTCAACTTAATTGAAAGCATTCCGCCTCCGTAGTATTTTGGCAACAAAGAAATGGAATTGATTAGACGGGTCCTAATAACAGTGGTGGAACATATAGTTTAATTAGATGATACTCTAAAATCTTACCTTCTTTCAGTTTTAAGACTGTTGCTCTTATTTTATAAATTTGAGCTCTTGGTGTTGCATGGCTGTTGTAAGTTGGTTCAGTGATGAATTTAACCAACAAATCAAACATCCCATTGGAACGAATCATTTTTTTGGTTCTAATTTTGATGTTTTACTACAAGTACTCATGGCCCAATAAGAAGGGCTATATATGTGTTACAAAGATAATTATCAAGTCAATTTTTTGATTTAACATTTATCTCAGTTCTAATAATTACCTGTAACTCGGTAATTTAAAGTCGGAATCACTAGTAATCGCTTAAGAATTAGTATAAAGCGGTGAATAAAAATCTTGGGGTTGTTCTAACTGTCCATCACATCCTGTTATTTTTTATTAATATTTAAATTCGCGGGATGAAGTTGTAGCATGGTAGCTGTTCTGGAAAGAGTAGCTCAATTTCATTTATGATATATATTTTTCCCTATTAATCGGAATCTACATATATTCTTTACGATTCCATGGGTATGGCTTAATTATGCCTCCTCTTCTATTCTGTTATATTATAAAAATTACTAATTTGTTTGATAAATATTTTTTTATCTATAATACTATTGGACTAGCAATGATATTAATGAAAGAGCTAAGTTTAAAAATGGATTCCTGAAAAGTATTCATAAAGATATACGAAAATGTTATCTTAAAAGTCTTAATGAGATTAAATATTATTTATTCTAATAATGAAGAAATAGTGTTTATCATTAGTATTTTTTCTCTCCTATAATGTAAAGGTAGCATATTAGACTCATGATCTGATAGTGATAGTTCGATTCTATCTAGGAGATCAATAATATAAATTCAAATCGAGAAATTTTCAGTCAAATGACTTTTGATAAAATGTTAATGTTAGGTAAATTAATTGGTGGTGGTTTAGCTACTTTTGGTTTAGCAGGTGCTGCTACTGGTGTAGGTATTGTATTTGCTGCTTATATTAGTGGTGTATCTCGTAATCCAAGTTTAAAAGCAGAATTATTTAATATTACTATTTTAGGTTTTGCTCTGGTCGAAGCACTTGGATAGTTTAGTTTAATGAAGTCCTTAATGATTTTATTTGCTTTCTAATTTTTAGATTTAGTACTTTCGCGCTTAAAAAGAACTACGATAAGTTTGATTCCAATAATTGGATACGTAGGCAAGATGAATAATCCCCAACTAATTATAGATTAATTAAGTCTGGCCGTGTGAAATAAATATTAAAAAATGAAGAATAATCTAAAATATTGGAAAGAAGATTTATTAATAAATGAAGAACAAATTGCTTATGAAATTAATAATAAAAGTGGAGTATATATATTTGTCTGCTTAATAAATAAAAAAATGTATGTAGGTAGTTCAATTAATCTTAAAAGAAGATTAAAAACTCATTTAGCTGTTCATAGTAAAGAATTAAGATCTAATATTAAATTAAAAAATGATAAGATTAAATATGGAATAAAAAATTTTGGTTTTGGAATTTTAGAATATATAAATACTAAAGATAGAAAAGAGATATTTTACTTAGAACAAAAATATTAGGATGAATTATTTAAAGAATCAAAAGATTTAATCTATAATATAAGTAAAGATGCAATTGTAACTTTTGCTACTTATAATAAAGGTAAAGGGAAATTACGTTCTAGAAAAGGAGAAAATAATCCTATGTTTGGTCGAATCGGAAAATTAAATCCGCAATTTGGTGTATTACCAACTAATAGTATTCGAGTAGGTTTATTTGATAGTTTAGATAATTTAATAAAAGAATTTAAAACTAAAAAAGAAGCTTATACTGAATTAAAAAAAGATACTAAAGATTTTAATAGATAGATAGAGCATAAAACTATTTTAAAAATTGATGGACAATTATGCTATTTTAAAATTAAGAATAATCCTAATAATATACCTCCTACAAAATCTATCGGAAGAGATAAAAAAGCAATTAATGTTTATGATAAAAATAATAATTTATAGTATAATTTTGAAAGTATCACTGAAACTGCTTTAAAATTAAATATACCTAAATCCTCAATTCAAAGATGTCAAAAATCTGAGAGTTTATTTAAAGAAAAATATTTCTTTAAATTAGCAAGTAAAGATAAATAAATAAATTAGTATTATAATTTTAGGTTTGGTATATAAGGGGTTATTCTCTTTAATGATGTCCTTAATGATCTTATTTGCTTTCTAATTTTTATAAATTAGTTTTTTAATCTTAAAATGAACTACAAGAAGTTTGATTCCATTTATTGGATATGTAGGCAAGATGAATAATCTCCAACTTCAAAAAAAAGAGAAATTTACAGTCAAATGACTTTTGATATAATGTTGATGAATTTTAAATATTGGAAAAATGATTTATTAGCAAATTATGAGTTAATAGCATCAGAAATTAGAGGTAAAAAAGGTATTTATGTATTTAAATGTTTAATTAATAAAAAAATATATATAGGAAGTTCTGTTAATTTAAAAAGAAGATTTTATAGTCATACTAATATTAGCTTTTCAAAACTAAGATTAAATATTGATTTAAAAAATGATATCTTTTGTTTTTATTTTTACTCATAAGGGGCAAGTTGATGGATCAGATTATACTACTAAATTTTATTATTAGAGCTTTAAGATTAATAAAGATAAAATCCTCTAATTATAAACTACATTATGGCTTTAGATAAATTAATCTTATAAAAATAATCTATCTTATAAATAAGCTTGATAATAAATCTTTAATATAAGTTGATATGGAAGAGTGCCCGAATGGTTTTAGGGAGTACGCTGTAAACGTATCGGAAATCGCAATGTAGGTTCGATTCCTACCTCTTTCAGATGGAAGTATTATTGGTATCTTTTATGCATCCGAGATTTGATTGAACTTTAAGGAATAATTTCACAAATTTCCTTTAGGATCATTATATCACAAGTAAAATAAATGAATAGCCCCTATAGAAGAATTGGTAGATTCATCGGTCTCTAAAATCGAATTTTGTTGGTTCAAGTCCAACTAGGGGTAAATAGATTAGTGAGAATATTTTATAGATAACCTTATGATAGTATGTTATTATTAGTAAACTCTTTTAAGCTATTAAATAATCGCTGTAGTATAACGGTTAATGCGGCGGCCTTTTAAGCCGACAATGCGAGTTCAATTCTCGCCAGCGATATATAAGCTCATCTCAATTAAATGGAGTTATATAAATATTTAGATGGATTAAATGAGGGAGTAGCCAAATGGTAAGGCAACAGTTTTTGGTACTGTGATGTATTGGTTCGATTCCAATCTTCCTCTACTCTTTTAATTTAACAAGATATAAAAAGAGAAGAGAAGTAATGATATCCTTATGGAATCATTTAAATCCGATTTACTTCTCATTAATTCAGGATTAACTAAAATTCTAATGGAGTAATATTAATATTTGGATCTTCAGGTATAGATATCTTAAATTATGTACCTATAGGTTACCTTTTTATAAGATTAATTTGTTCCGTATCCAAAGATTAAAAGGATTTTTCTTGATTTTCAGCTGCTTCATAGTTTATTTAATGTTGAATAAAGCAAAATCAAGTCGATTAATTAAATCATTATACCATTGATACTCATTTTTACTAATTCGGATCTTCGATCCTTTAAATTAATGGATTGGTATTTTTTTTAATTTCTCAAATATCAGTATAACTTTAATTTACATTAATAATAGATGTCTCAAAGGATATTAAATACTTTGAAACGATGTTTTAGCTTATCCTATGAGATAAGGTTATTATAAATCTTTAAATTCGAAAGAGATTGAGCTTGAATATTTAATATTTAATGTTATAAAAGTAAAAGAACTGATTACCAATGATACACATTGAAGATCTTTGATCTCTAATTTAAATGTTCAGTGTAAATTTCAATTTTGCGTGCTTATTATTTTCTGATTATCCTATTAATTATAGTTATTCTTTTCAAGATCCAGCATCTGATTGGTTATTAGGTATAATTAATTTACACGATAATATTATATTTTATTTAATTATTATTTTAACAGTAGTATTATGGTTATTAACCAGTGCTTTATTAAATCCAGATCATTTATTTAATTTACATCATGGTAATTTAATTGAATTAATTTGGACTATTACTCCTGCTGCTATTTTATGGATGATTGGTTTACCAAGTTTAAAATTACTTTATTAGATGGATGAAATACTTAGTCCTGAAATTACAGTAAAAGCAATTGGAAACCAATGGTATTGGTCTTTCGAGTACGGGGATCATGTTTTTGATAATGAAAATGGTGAACCAAAGGAAACAATTGCATTTGATAGTTTTATGGTAGCTGAAGATGATTTAGAATTAGGTGAACAAAGAAATTTAGCTGTTGATAATTATTTAGTATTACCTTTTGATGGGTAATAAAAATTTTACAAATTATTAATAACTCTCTAAGAGTTTTAATTTTATAAATTGGAAAAGTAAATTTTACTCACCCATCAATTTGAATCCTTTTCTGGATTTTTTTAGAGACTAAATGTAAAAAATGAGTGTTCATTAAAATATAGTCCGTTTATATTTATATATTTGATTATAACTATATTAAATGTAATTAATTATAAAAATTAAAAAAAATTTATTTCTTCTAAAGCTTATTTGGATAAATTAAAAAAAGATAGTAAGATAATTAAAAAATTTAAATATCTTATTTATAATTAGGAAGGAGATACTTTGTAGTATAAATTGAATAGTACGATATATGTTAAATTTAAAAAAATGAACCCTACTACTTTAAAAGGTTTATTTGTTGAATCAGGAGGTGATTATAATCAATTTATTTATAAAAATACTTATTTATTTTCAAGAATAAAAATTGATAATCCTAATATTTTGGAAAATTTAAAGGAGGTGGATGAATTTTTAAATTTATTTTTATTACTTTAAAAACCTAATATTAATAATTTAGCTTATGATAGATCTATTAAATTTGAAGATATACCATTTTTTTATAAAGAAATTATTGTTGGTACTTTATTAAGAGATGCTAGTTTATCTAAAAATGGTATTAATGGTGGAACTTGTATTAGATTTAGACAAAGTATAATACATAAAGAATATTTAGATCCTCTTTATGAAACCTTTTTTTAATTTAGATCTTTAAATAAACCTGGTAAATCAATAGCTGAAGGACATTTTGTAAGAGATAAAAAAGTTAAATTAACTGAATCATTCAATTTTTATATTTATTTTTATAAAGCTTTTAATGAATTTAATGAATTATTTTATCCACAGAACAAAAAAGTTGTTCCAAGAAATTTAGATCTTTATTTAACTCCACGAGCAATAGCTTATTGGTTTATGAATGATGGATACATTTATTACGGTAGTTTTGGCTAATATACTGGTTTAAAATTTTCAACTCAATCTTTTTCATTAGAAGATGTAGAATATTTAAGAGAAATTCTTTTATCTAAATATAATATTTATACATCTATTCAAAATGTAAAATTATCTGACAATAAACCTGGTTATATTATAAATATTTTAAGTAAATCAAAAGAAGATTTTTATAATTTAGTATTACCTTATATTCATGATTCTATGAAATATAAATTAATATTAGATAAATCAAATTAACAATAAAAAATATAAATAGATCAATACTAGTATTAGAATGTTAGTAACTGCTAATGATGTAATTCACTCTTTTTCTATTAATTCTTTAGGTATAAAAGTAGATGCTTAGCCTGGTAGAATTAATGCATTAGGTTTTATTATTAATAGACCTGGTCAATTTTATGGTCAATGTTCTGAGCTATGTGGTAGTTTGCACGGATTTATGCCCATCGGACTTAAAGCTGTATCATTATCTTCATATCTATCTTTTATTAATTCATTTCAAGAATAATCAAGATTATATTTTTTTTTCCTAAATAAGATCTTTGAAATGGAGTTAATTCGTAATAATTAATTTAAATTCCAAACTCAATTAAACTGAGCTGCAAGATTTATATTTTAAACTCAATTTTTTAATATGAGTTTCATTTATATCTTCTTTAACCTTTTAGTATCTAACCTTATTTTAATAATAAGTATAAATATTAGTAAATTATTAAAAAAATCTATATATTTATAACTGAGGGTATTGCGTGAATGAGATCAAATTAAAATTTTGATTAAGCTGATCTTTGATCTATTTTATTTTATCATATAATGAAAATTACTCGTACAAATCCTATTTTAGCTCTTGTTAATGAATATTTAATTGATAGTCCTGCCCCAAATAATATTAATTATTTATGGAATTTTGGTTCTTTATTAGGTTTAAATTTAGTTATTTTAATTATTACTGGTGTTACTTTAGCTAAGCATTACGTACCAGATGTATCAATGGCCTTTAATGCTTCTGAACATATAGTAAGAGACGTCAATAATGGCTGGTTATAGCGTTATGTTCATGCTAATGGTGTTTCAACTTTCTTTATTTTTGTGTACCTTCATATTGGTCGTGGATTATATTATGGATCTTATAAAGCTCCTAGAACTTTATTATGGATTGTTGGTTAAATAAATACGAACACTAAATAAAAATAAATATTTGAACTTTTAATAGCTTCAAAAATAAATAGACAATATTAATCAAATTAATTATTGTTTTAGAGACTAAAATTTTTAAAGCTCTTCTTTTTGAGTTTATGTGATAGTCCTATTAATTTGTGCTCAAAGAGCCATCCGTATAAAAGCTATTTTCACATACGGAGATTAATGATTTTTATATTTTTTTATGTTTATATTTACAATGTTGATTTAAGAGCTCTTAAGAGCTTATTTAATCCATTAATAGGACCCTTTGAATATGATTTCCAATTTACTTTTTTATCTAATCAAATACTTCTCCCTCTTGGATTACATCCTTCCTTTTATAAATATATAAAAAAATTTGAAGCTAAAAAGATTGTTCCAGTCTCTTATACTGAGGCACCAACTCGTTCTAAATTAAAAAAAGATTTAGAATCTTTAAATGCTTAGAATAAAGGAGGATTTTATTGGATTTTTAATAATGTAAATGGAAAACATTATGTTGGTAGTTCAGTATTATTTGAACGTCGTATATTTGAATATTTGAAACCTAGTTATTTAAAAAAAAAGAGTTCACAAAATTCTTTAATTAGTAAAGCTATGATAAAACATGGTTATTCTAATTTCGTAATAGTAATTTTAGAAATATATGGGGATCAATCTTTATGTTTATCTGATTATAAAACTAAATTTATTGATCGTGAAGATGCTTTAATAAAAATAGTTAAAAACTTTGGAAATTGTTATAATATTCAAGATTTTTCTAGTAGAGTACGAAGACCTGCTGGTTATACTTTTAGTGATGAAACTAAATTAAAAATGAGTGAAGTTTGGGATGAAGAGAGAAAAAAAAATTTAATATCTAGATCTAGTCTTCCTAAATCAGAGGAAACTAAATTAAAAATTATCGAAATTAGAAAATTATATTTAAATAAAATTGCTAACGATTTAGATCTAAAAGAATTTAATAGGATAAAACGCTCTCATAAAATTCTTTTATATGAAAATAATGTATTAGTAAAAAGTTTTGATAGTTTATCAGAAGCAGCAGATAAATTACATAAAAATCATAAAACTATTAATAAACACATTAAAGAGGGGACTTTATTAAAGGATAAATATATTGTTAAAAAAGAAGAAGGGCAATCCAATTTAAAAATTTATAAAATTGGTTTATTTTATTCTGATGGTAAATTATATACAGAATTTAATACTATGGCTGATTTAGTTAGAGAATATAATTCAAGTCATCAAACAATTAATAAATATATAGAAAGTGGAGAATTGTGGCGTGATAAATATTATATAAAAAGAGTTAATTAATAGGCAAATTAATCGGTTTTAATTTTTATTCTTATGATGGCTAAAATAGTGGTCATCTAAAATTATTTATTTAATGTTGAAATTAACTAATATCAGCGGGAGCGTATCTGAATAAAAAAAGATCTATCTTCAGAGACTAAACAAATAACAACTCATTTGCAATAAAATGGTTGAAAAGATAGTCCAATATAATTGTTATTATTATATATAATTGACTTAGTTATTAATGAGTTTTACTCCTCAACAAAAATATAAAATTAAATAGGCTAAGGAAAAAGCGGAAAATAAAAGAATCAATGGTTCTTATAACCCTTTTGGTCTACGGGAAATGGTTCTGTTGCTGCTAATAGAGCAGGCCCACATAACATTGATGTTCTTTGTCTTTTATTTGGAAGTTTATTAGGAGATAGCTCAGGTTCTTGGCCGAAAAATCAAAAAAATCCACTATTTAAATTTTATCAAGGGGAAGTTAACTCTTCTTATATTTTATGGTTGTGGAAATTTTTTCATGATAGAGGTTATACAACTAATCTAGAACCGGTATATCGTGTACATACTAGATCAAAAGCTCTTCCTAGATCTTCTGTTAAGGAACAAGAATATAGGGAGTTTAGAATCTTAACTTTACCCAGTCTTAATTGGTTATTTTCAGTTTTTTATCCTTATAATATCCAAGGAGATGTAGGATAGAAAGTTTTACCCTCCAATGAATTATTGCATATTTATCTTAGTCCATTAGCTATTGCTATTTGGTTTATGGATGATGGATGCTAGTCAGGTCAAGGATTTCGTTTTAGTACTCATAGTTTTACTTATTCGGAATTAGAACGTCTTCAAGGGGTTTTATTAGATATGTATGATCTTCAATGTACTATTCACAGCACTAATGAACATAAAAGAGGTGGAAAAGAATCTTACTACTTATATGTTAATAGTGTATCTCGTATTCATTTTATTAATTTGGTAAAACCATATATGCATTCTTCTATGTTATATAAAATAAATCTTTAAAATTATATTGACAGCTTTTATTGGTTAGATAGGCCAAAAATGGTTAAAAAATTTGCGTAACTTTTCATCAAATGATTCTAAATCAGATTCTCAATTAGATTCTAAATCAGATTCTCAATTAGATTCTCAATTAGATTCTCAATCTGATCCTCAATTTGATTCTCAATTTGATCCTTTTAATTCTAATAATCCTTTAGATAATGCTGTCAAAATTTATGATGATTTACATTTAATTACTACTCAAATTTTAATTAGGGATGAAAATAGACATAAATCTGGTGTTTATAAGATTTATAATAAAATATCTAATAATTTTTATATAGGTAGTGCTATTACTAATCGTATAAATTCTAGATTTAGAAATCATATGTTTCACGGGACAGGAAATCGTATTACTAAAAAAGCAGTTAATAAATATGGATTAGAAAATTTTAAATTTGTTATTTTAGAATATTATCCTGGTATTATTTCAAAAGAAAATCTTAAAAAAGAACATATATTATTACTTGAAAGAGAAAATTATTGGATAAATTTATTAAACCCTGTTTATAATATTTTAAAAATTGCTATTCCTGGTCCTAATAATTATACTCATTCTTTAGAAACAAGGGAAAAAAAGAAAGCTAATTTTAGTGAAGCTCGAAGAGAATTTATTAGAAATCTTAATTTAAATAAATCTATAAGTATTGAAACTAGAAAAAGAAAGCAAGAATCTGCTTTAATAAGATATAAAAGTGATCCCTCTTTATTAGAAAGAATGGCTAAATTGAATAGTAAACCTGTTACTTTATAGGATTTAAATAATAATATTATTCAAGATTTTCCAGGTGTTCGTGCTTAGCTAAACATTTAAAATGTTGTCATAAAACAGTTAATAAAGCAATACATAATAAAAGTATATTAAAAAATATTTATAATGTTAAATATACTAAAGATTTATCTCCTAATGAATTAAAATAATTAAATCCAAATTAAGCTCATAAAGCTGAGGAATCATGAATCTTTAGAATAATCATAATGATTAGACCAAATAAAAACCATAGTTAATTAAGCATATTTGATGATTGTTTCATAATTGGCGACATTTTAGTTAACGGTCAACCTGTAAATTCTATATAAGAGACCGTCAATTTCACAGAGTAAGATTTACCTAATCTAACTTTGTAACTCTCAATTGAGTTTGAAATTGCTACAGACTGGTTCTAAAATGGGTGAAATAATTAACTTTATATTTTGCTTAATGTACAGTCGGAATTTTTAAAAGGTTATATTCCAGAGGATTTAAAAACTTCTTTGGTATATTTTAAAGATGACTCACTTTAGGAATAAAATCTCTTTTATTTAACCTTTTTGTCAAGGCTTATAAGATTATTAAAAATCCATAAGTACAGCTAAGTAATTTTAGAATCTAATTGCGAAACTTAAAAATATGTTTTCGAGCTTGAGTTTTCTTTAGCTAAGATAAATAATCTTCTTTTTGTAAATTACTTATAAAAATTTGTATGTTCTAATTTGGGGTCAAAAGAGCTAGTGGGGAGCTGTAGTAATTACAAATTTATTTTCTGCTATTCCATTTGTAGGTGGTGATTAGGTAGAATTAATTTGGGGCGGAAAGAGTGTCAAATTTATACTCTATAAATTTAGCGGTAAATATAGGGAAAATAATAATTGAGATTTATTTAAGTTGATCCCTTTTTTATCCATTAGAAAAGCAATGTTAAAAACTTTTAGTAAAACTCCTAAAAGTGAAAATGTTAAAATTCTTGAACGACTAAGTGCTAAAGATAAAGCTTATTTTGTGGGTTTAATAGATGGATCAGGTATGTTTCATGTTGAAAAAAATGGAATATATGTAAAATATTCTTAGAATTTAAATGTTTTAAGATTAAATTTACCTTTGTTAAATATGTTAAATAAAAAATTTGGTAATCAAGGAGTTATAATTCATCGTGCTAAAAATATAAATGGTGTAATTTCTTCTATGACCAGTATCCTAAAATTTAGTAAAAAACAATTTTTAATTGATGTAATTATTCCAATTTTTGATGATTATCCAATGTTAATTACGGATTAGGCCCAATATAAATATTTTAAATATCATCTATTAAAAGGAACTACTAAATATAGTGATTTATATCTTATTTCTGAATCATGTTCTAATTAGTCAAAATCAGATATTGTGAAACTTCCTTATTTCATTGATTGGTTAATAGGTTTTCTTGAAGTGAAATGTTTTTTTTTTACATATTTTACTGCTAAAAATCATAAAAGTCGTTATGAAGATTTTGTAGCATCTTGTGAAGTATCTTTAGTAGATAATATAGAGTTATTAGAAGCTATAAGATATGTGATAGGAGTAAATACTAATGTATATTTAAATAAAAAACAAAATAAATTAAAAATATCATCAACAATTGATTAGATAGAATTTATAATATTTTTAGATAGGGCTGAAGTTAAATTATTTGGATTAAAAAGATTTGAATATTTATTATTTCTTGCAAAAGCTGTAAAATTAAATAAATTTTTGGAAATGACTATAAATGGCAAAATAGTGAATCATTATAAATTTTATGAAGCAGATCATCCTAATTGGAGATCAGCTAAAATGGTTTCCCTTATATTATCGAATATGGAAAATTCCGAATATTTAAAATTACCAATAGATAATTGTATTGATATATCTTATCTAGGAATTACAATGGATGAATTCATTTTAGGAGATTTAGGAAATATAGATGTTTCACTAGTAGATTTAACAATATTGCCACGATTACCAAAAAATAACCAATGAAAAGCATTTTAAATGCTTAAGTTTTATTATGATATAGTCTAATTACTTTAAAAAAAGTATTATGAGATCAACCAACTTTAAATAGATTCTTTTCATTACATTTCTTATTACCGTTTATTTTAGCTGCTGCTGTTTGTGTTCATTTAATGGCTCTACATACTACTGCTTCGAGGCAATCCTGAAGGAATTTCTTCAACTTCTGATCGTATTCGTTTTTTCCCTTACTTTATTGTAAAAGATTTAATTACTATTTTCTGGTTTGTATTATTTATTTCTATTTTTGTATTTTTCTATCCTCATTTATTAGGTGATAGTGAAAATTCTATTCCTGCTAATTCTTTAGTAACTCCGGCTGCTATTGTTCCTGAATGGTTAATAAGTATCATTATAAAATTATATTAAATATTAATAAATATAAACTAATTAATAAATTAAATCTTATAATTAATAATTTTAGAGACTAAATATATAAAATCTTTATAGAATTAAATAATAGTCCAATATTTAAATCAAACTATATAAGAACTTATATAGTTTTTTTGATTTAAAAAAGATGAATCTGACTTCTTACCATTCTATTGTATTTTAAGATCTATTCCTAACAAATTAAATTTATAAGTCTTTATCCTGACGATTTGTATAAATTCTATAGTATACTTGAAAATTTTTAAGTTCATAGGAACTATTATTTATAAGTAGGATATTATATCATTAACTTAAATAAAATTAAGTTAAAAAATGAAATAAAATCTTCATCGACTATAAGTAGAAAGATTTTTAAATACCATCTTAATATTTAGATTTATAATGGTTTTTTAGAATCCAAAAAATAGTCAATAATGGCTAGGTAATTATATTTTAATGATATTTCTTTTTTAATCTATATTAAACTCACGATAGAAGTTAATAAAAATCGTATACCTAATTAATGTTTTATATCAGATTTAAATTTATTTTTATACTCGTGAATTATTTCAATAATATCAAGATTATTTTTAACTTCCTTCTAATTTTAAAGAATTTCAAATGATATCAAATGAGTTTTTTTAAGCTGAAGGATACATTTTATATTGTATTAAAGATAAATAATTTTACCTGTTTTAATAGTTAATCAAAATATTAATGTTTTTGGTTAAAATGGATCTTTAACATCTCCTAAATTCAAAGGTACTTAAAATCCTTATTCTTTAGTTTTAGCTATATATCTTGTATATAATCTTGATAGAAAATTATCTGATAAATTAAATTTATTGGGTATAAATATTAAAGATACTGTTATAAATAATCCTTATTATATTGATTATTTTAATAAAATTGATTTAAATATATTTTTTATAGTATGATTTATTTTAGGAGAGGATACTTTATACTTAAGATTATGAAAAACGAATATATGATCAATTAATATAATATCACTTTTATTTTTACCAAAGCTTAAAAATAAATACTATGTTCATTTTTTCTATAGGTTATAAATATATTTTTAAAGTAATATAATTTTTTTAATTATAGAATAAAGTTATTATATATTTAAATCTTATTCTCATTATGTTTATTGGAAATTTTTTCAATTTGAATTAATATCTCGAGTATTTATGTTTATAAATGTTAAAACACATTTAACTTTATATGGATTTTAGAAATAATTTATAGTTATTCAAATAATCGATCAAATTCTAAAGAATATTGGATAGATATTATTTCATCTTGGTTTAAATCTAAATCTGATTAAAATCATATTCAAGTAGTTCATGATCCATAAAATAATAAAATTTTAACTTGTAAATATGTATTTTAAATATCAGATTTTATAATGATATTAAATCTAAAATACAATTAATTACAGATATAATACTATAAAATTCTGAAATAATTCACTTAAATAATTAGACTTTTATAACAAGATAAAAATGAGCTTAAATTTATATTTATTTTATATTATGGTTAGGAGTTATTGCTATGTTTAGCGCTTAGTTAATTTTAATTCCATTAGCTTTAGTTCAAACATTAAATATTAGAAGTAATAGATATAGACCAATTTTACAAATTTTATTCTGGATTTTCTCCTTTAATTTCTTATTCTTATTATGGTTAGGTCAAAAAGCAATTGCTCAACCTTATACTATTTTAGGACAATTAGCTACATCTTTCTATTTCTTATACTTTATAATTTAGATGATTTAGGGTTAATAAAGCAATATCTCACTTAGATATATTTTAATATCTATAAATTTTTGGAAAATAAATCAATATGATTAAAATATATTTTAATTCAGAGTGGCTGGTACTGATCCAGCGACCTTTAGCTCCCAAAGCTAATGCTCTACCATTAAGCTACACTCTGATTTAATTATCTCTAATATGTTCTGATAGCAACAAAGTTGCTTCTTATTTTAAATTATTTATATTCTTTAAAGGATTAGTATATATTTTACTTGTCTAAAAGGAATCCATGTTAATCTATTGAATTATTGAAAAAATTAAGATCTACGTAAATTTACATTTTTAATAATCTATCTTAGGGGATTATTTTATCATTTGACTTGATATTTTTAAAATTAGACTAGATTTGAACTGATGAGATATATCTCTATGTACATTAACTTTATTTGGGTGGAAGGAAGGGAAATTAAAGGAAAGTATCAAGGATATGTGAATTCGATTTTGTGAAGTCTTTTTATAAAAGAATAAAATTCTTGTAATCCTTTTTGGATTATTTTGTGAATTTAAACTATAAGAGCGTTTTATTTATATATGGTGTTAAATTAAATTTGTCAAATACGGTTTTTTTATACTGATTTCCTTTGGGATATATTAGCCATTAATAGGGAATCAATTTAAAAATCTGATCCTCATTTACCTTTGGGATGAAATCATTGTGAACTTTGGATCTAATGATATTTTATTAGATAATACGGTTATGACTAATTTTATTAATACTCTACTTATATACCCTTTTTCAATGAAGGGAAAATTTTAAGATAGTTTTATTAGTATATTAAAATTGATGTATAAAGACTATATTTTAGATATCAAATTATAAAGTAGAGGCTTATTATGATTTCAATGAATTAAATACCAAGGGTACAATTCATATCTAAATTTTAATAACATTTAAAGTCTGAATTTGTTTTAATTTCATATATTTTAGAGCTTTTCTAATAGAACTTATAAATGTAACTATGATTTGATTTGAATTTAAGTATAAACTCATATGAGTAATTTATCATATATGATTAATAGATGGTTATTATCTACTAATGCTAAAGATATTGGAGTATTATATATAATTTTTGGTGGTTTTTCAGGTTTAGTAGGTAGTGCTTTATCATTTATCATTAGATAGGAATTATCTGGTGGTGGTCAAATTTATTTTTTAGGTAATTATCATGATTACAATGTCACTATCACTGGCCATGGTATCGTAATGATTTTTAAGGGAATCATATTATTAAATAAAAAATTTAAATTTATATATCTCAGAGCTCTTAATAGCTTATTTTTTAATAATATTTTAGATTAATAATTTAGATTGATTAAAAAATACGAGTTTAAAAATTAGTTGAAGCTTTAGCTTTTCAGAGACTAATCATTTAACTGTTAAAAAAATAAAAGATAACAGAAATAATAGTCCGAATTAATTAAAATTTATAATTAATTATTTTGTCTTAAATATTTATTTTAAACGTAAGTTTAGTATTAAAAATGATAAATTATTATTAGAATAGGAAAAAGGGTTATTAGATCGAAATAAATCTAATAATTTTACAGGTTTTATCCCAGTAGTTTATCATTATAATTTTTTCTGATAAAAATAATTTAATATTAGAACAAAAAGGAAAATGTAGTATTTATTAGATTTCAAACAATATAAATGGTAATCAATATGTTGGAAGTTCTGTTAATATAGGACGTTATTATAAAAAATCTTACTATACAAAATATAGTTTAAAGTCAGCACTTACTATAATTATAAATGTAGCAATCTAAAAATATCCTCAAGACTGTTTTACTATTTAGGAATATACTAATATATCAAATTTGCATCTTCGTGAAACATATTATATTACTAAAATAGAAAGTTCAAGATAGGATACTTTAACATCTGATTATACTAAAAAAAAAAATAAGTCAAGTAAAATTAAATAATTCAACTTTAAATGATGAAAATTTTGAAGGAGGAATTTATAAGTATTTAATAATTGAATTAGGTGAATAGAATTTATATAAATTATATTATTCAGCAAATATTTTAGCTAAGAAATTTAATTTATCTTCTGGAACTCCTTTAAAATATATTAGAAGTGGAGATTTGTTTAAGATAAATAAATAGAATTCTTTGGTATTATTTACTTTTGAAATTTTAGATGATAATACAATAAATAATCCGAATTAGATAAATTCCCTCATAGATAAAGTATCTAATTATAATAGATAGGGATTTATGACCACTCCTGAAGCTCATTTAAAAATGAGTAAAGCAAAAGGTATACCTATTGATGTTTTTATTTTAAAAGAAACTTTTGAAGATAATGAAAATAAAACAAAAGAAATTTTCTTTATGTCATTTAATTCAAAAAATGCTGTAGCTTAGTATTTTAATATTTGTCCTCATACTATAGCTAGAAAAATAAATAATAATAGCCCTTGGGAAAATAAATTAAATAATACAAAATATATTTTTAAATTAAATTAATTTGTCTTCATGGTGATGCCAAGTCTTATCGGTTTTAAACCACCAATATAAATTATAATAAATAAATTGAACAAGATTAGTTAAATTTTTATCATTTAACTCTAAAAGGGGTTTAAGAGACTAATAATTATACATTTAAATTATTAAAGTTGAACTTAGAATATTATTTTTTCTTATGAAATTTAAATGAAGATATAGTCCAAATTTTTATTAAATATAGATTAGATAAAAAAGTTTATCACAAATTAATCTATTAAGAAATAGGGTTTACATTATCTAATAGAGCAAAAAAACATAAACAAAATCCCTCAAGGGTATTTTTTAGAACATAGTATAAAAGGTAGTAAAGATCTTGCGTTAATTAATGAAAAAGATATTTAATAAAAATTTTAAGGGTTTTGGTAATACAAATTATATACTAAAGTTAAAAGAGCTTAAAGATTTAAAATATAGAATGTTTACAAAGTATAGACTTAGAGATTCTAATAATTAGGGTTCTTATTTAGCAGGTTTAATAGAAGGAGATGGATCTTTAATAGTTCCAGATCCATCATTAAAAAAAAAATTTGCATTAATAAGAATATGTTTTAATATTAAAGATAAACCATTAGCTGAATAGTTAATAGAAAAAATAGGATATGGGAAATTAATATATCCTAAAGAAGGTAATTATTTATTATAGGAATTTAATACCTTTGCAGGTTTATATAAAGTTACTAGTTAGATAAATGGTTATTTTCGTACACCTAAATATGAAGCATAGCTAAGAAAGATTGATTGGATAAATATTAGAACATTAGATTTTTAGAGTCAGAATCCATTAATAAAAAAAGATAAGGATTATTCACCTATTACTAGTAATGCTTGGTTAGCTGGTATGATTGATGTTGATGGAAATTTTAATGTAATAATAGCTCCTAGAAAAAATATAAATAATATACGTATTCAAGCTCAATTTAGATTAGAATTAAGACAAAATTATCATCGAATATCTAATGTTAGTACAAGTTATGTTGATATAATGTCTGTAATTGCTACATATTAGGGTGTTAATGTATATAATAGATCAAGATATTTAAATGATTCTATAACATATCAATATTTTTTTATAGCTGGTTCTAAAAGTAGTCAAAATCTAATTATTAAATATTTAAATGAATATCCTTTATTAAGTAGTAAATATTTAGATTATTTAGATTGGTGTAAAATAATAGATTTAAATAATAATAAATCTATGAAAACAAAAGAAGAAATAGTGGATTTAGCAAATAAATTAAAATCAAGAATGAATAGTAAACGTACTATATTTACATGGATACATTTAAAAAATATTTAAATAACTTAATATATAATTTACAGAGTCTCGACCTTACAATATGTAAATTGAAACTTTTAAATTGCCATAAAGACTGTAATGTCTTATGATTATTCTACTATATGACGGGGAATCTCTAAAGAACTTATTATTTAATTTTTAAAGGTGAAGCAGGCTTCACATAAATAAAATTAATATAAAAATATAAGTTATGTTACAATGGGTAATCCGCAGGAAACCAATAGAATCTTTTTTTTACTTTGTATTATAATTCTTAGTAGGATCCTCAGAGACGCATTTTATGCCAAATAAAGAACTTAAAGGTTTATTTATTTGTATATGTAGATTTCTTATTAAATAATAAATATCTAAAAGCTTATTATTTAAAAGATAAGATATAGTCCAACTCTTTCCGAAAGATTAGAGATAAATTGAATTGGCTAGTTCCAGTTATGATTGGTTGTCCGGATATATATATAAATAAAAGATCTATAAGATCAATTAATTCTAATCAATTTGTTTTTTATGATTATTTAGCTGGATTATGGGAAGGAGACGGTCACCTTTGGATTCCGAAAAATTCGCATGCTCCTAGTGGAAAAAAATATCATCCCCAGGTTGATATTACATTTGGAGAAAAAGAATATCCTTAGGTATTAAAACTTAAATCTTTAATAGGTGATACAATAAGACATAAAAAAAATAATAATGCTTATGTTTTAACATTAAGTTCTTTTGGAGATTTAGATAGATTTATTAAATTAGTTAATGGTAGATTGAGAACTCCTAAAATTATTAAATTTTTAGATTTAATTAATTGGAAGAATAATAATTATTATTCTGAATCTTTAACTTGTATATCTGAACCTTTTGACACTAATTTATTATCTAATTCATGGTTAGCTGGTTTTATTGATGCAAATGGTAGTTTTGATATTCGTATTAATCCTACTCGTGTAAGATTTAGATTAGAACAACGAAAGGAATTTTTAAATAAAAGTTATGAACCTATTATGAAACAAATTAGTCAAGAATTTAATTTAAATTAGTCTTTATCTAAACATAATTTTAAATCTTATTTTTAAATTGAAGCAACTAATAAAAAAAAATTAATTACTTTGCAACTTTATTAGAAAAATTTTCCATTATATACTAGTAAAAGATTTAATTATTTAGATTGGTCAGAAGCTTTAAGTATTTAGTTAAAAAAAGAACATCTATCCAATTCTGGATTTTTAATAGTTGAGTCTTTAAAAAATAATATGAACTGTTCTCGTATAGGACCATATAATTGGAAACATTTGGAAGATTTAATTGTATGATTCCTTGGAGAATAAGCTTTAAAAATTTAAGTCTCAGATTTATAAAAATATAAACTGAATAATTAGAAGATATTATGTCCCTGTGCTCATACGAGCATAAGCAAAGAAAGTGAATTGCTGAAAAGTCTTATTAAACTGAAGATAATCAGCAGCTATATTTAAATTTATAACAAACTCTATAAGAGCTTAATATTTCTAAATTTTCAAAAGTTCAACGACTTATTGAGCTTTAAGGTCTCAATATTTGCACTTTCCATGAGCTTTTGGAGCTTATGATGATATAGTCTGAACAGATCAGTAATGATTTGAATTAAAACATAATTAAGGATATATTTTTTTTATAATTTCTATATACTTGGTTGTATTTTATTAACATAATTGATGGCCTTCCCAAGATTAAATAACGTAGGATTCTGGTTATTACCACCTTCATTAATTTTATTAATTACTGGTTTATTTAGTGGTGGAGCTGGTACTGGATGGACAGTCTAGGATGGCTGTTTTAAAAATTTATTTCGATGCTATGAAATCCTGTTATCATATAAAGATACTCAGAATTTATATATAATTTTACTTCTAAGTTCTATTGGAATAATTTTAGGAGTAATATTTATTATATTTAACCATTGGAATTCTAGTAAAAATTCTTTTAATATGGGGATTATTAGCCAGGAATATTCTAATAATTCCTTCAAAGACTTAAAATTAAAAAATAATAAATTAAATTTTAAATCTTCAAATTTTAATAAATTTGATTTTTCTAATGATTGGTTTTATGAATGGTTAATAGGATTTACTGATGGCGATGGTACTTTTACAATTGATAGACAAAAAAATGGAACAAAATGGAATTTAGTTTATAAAGTTTCTCAAAAAAGTAATAATTTTAAAATTTTGTATTTTATTAAACATAAATTATCTTATGGAAATATTACTAAGTCTAATGATAATAATTGGTGCTTTAGAATTAGAGATAAAAAAGTATTAAATAATGTTATATTTCCAATTTTTGATAAATTTCCTTTAGTTACAATAAAATATTATGACTATGAAATCGTTAAAAAAGCTTATTTGATTTTAACTGATGAATCTTTAGATAAAAATACCCGTAATAAATTAAAGGAAGATCTTTATAATTTATTAAAAAAAGGACCAGATAATAATTATTTATCCCCTGTTTGGAATGATTCTAATTATTTATTATCTAAACCATGGGTAATTGGATTTTGGGAAGCTGAGGGATCTTTTTATATTGTTAAAAAAGAAGAAAATAGATTATGTCATGGATTTGGTATTACTCAAAAATTTGATAAAAAAATATTATTCCAATTATCTAAAATTTTTCATACATCATCTAAAGTTAGATATAATAAAAAAGGTTTTTTTAGTTTAGATTCTACAGGTCATCGTGCAAATTTAAACATAGTTAATTATTTTTATGATGAAAAAATTAATTATTTCATTGGTATAAAATCTTTACAATTTACTATTTGGCGTCGAACTCTTAAATTTAGAGGTCAATATATAAAACTTCTTAGAATAAGAGAGCTCCTAAGAGCTTTACTTAATTAAAATTTTAAAGTTGAATTAATTTTTATTTAAAGTATAGTCTGAGTAATAACTCAAATTATGATAGAAACCTCTCATTAAGATGTTTTGAGATAATTATTAAAATTAGCTATCCTCCTTTAAGTGATTCAGCCTACCATTTAGGTACTGCTGTAGATTTAAGTATTTTAAGTTTACATATTGCTGGTATATCCTCTTTATTAGGCGCTTTAAATTTAATCGTAACTATTATTAATATTCGTTCTCAAGGTTTAACCTTTGAGAGATAGCCATAGTTCGTTTGGTCAGTTAAAGTAACTGCTTGGTTATTAGTATTATCATTACCTTAGATAAGATGGGTAATAAAAATTAAGTAAAATGAAATATAATTTTATCCTTTTATTTCTCATTATAAAAGAATTAAATTAGAAAATATTTATTTGAATTGTTAACGCCCAAATTATATATCAATTAATTAAGATTTTATCATGACTATTCAGGTCATTAGGTATTAATCTTTTAGAGACTTAACACTTAAAAACTTTATCGACCTATTAGGATAGTTTAAGAAAAAGTCCATAAAATTTAAAGATCGAAATAAAGTCATTTAATGAATCTTTTTTTTTATTTTCAATTATTCCAATAATTCCCCAGGATTCAAAAAAAAGACCTTTTAATATACCTAAAGAGATTCAATAAATAATTGTAGGAAGTTTATTAGGTGATTAGTATGCATGTAGAAAATATAAAAATTGTTGTTTATGTTTTAAACAAGGTGAAGTACATAGACCCTATCTATTACATTTATATGAAATTAAAAAAAAATATACTAGCTCACCTTTATGTTCAATAATTACTAAATTAGATTCAAAAATTAATAAAGGTTTAGCTTTTGATACATTAACAGATTCTTTATTTAATTATTTTCATGATTTATTTTATATAGGCCCTTTAATGTAAAAATAAATTTTTACCGAACATTTTATAGAAAAAAAAGGTAATAATAAAAGCATTTAATGGAATATATTGCTGGTTCATTTTATTCATATACAAATTTAATTAAATATTCAGGATTAAGCTTTCCAACTATAATTAAATATGTAAATTAAGATAAACCCTTTAATAAAATTTATTTTTTTGTTTTATTAGATAAAACCTTACATCAAGTTAATAATTGTCCTTCTGTTTTTAAAAAATTATTTACGGAATTAATTGTATTAGATATAAATAAAAAAGAAATTCAAAATAGTCCTTTTATAAATATTTCAGAAACTGAAATATCATTAAATATACCTTTAACAATATTACGAAGATATATTAAATCTGTAAAATTATATAATAATAAGTATTATTTTATATTAAAAGAGGATACTTCTAATTTCTTTTAAATTTTAAATAAGGTCTTAGCAGGTGCGATAACTTTACTATTATTTGACCGTAATTTAAATACTTCATTCTATGATCCATCAGGTGGTGGTGACCCAATTTAGTATCAACATCTTTTCTTAAATAGTCCTTTTATTTTATTTAATAAAAAAAGAATAGAACTTCTTAATTCAAATGAACATAATTTAAAAGTTGAACCTCTTTCAGATAATTTCCTTTATTGGTTAATTGGTTTTACTGAAGGAGATGGCTCTTTTGTTGTAAATCATCGTAATGAACTTTCATTTATTTAGATTCAAGGAGAGTTAAATAAAAATATATTATACAAAATTAAAAAAATTTAGGGCTTTGGTCGAGTTATTAAACAAGGACCTAGAGTTTATAGATTTATTTGTGGTAAACATTCGGAAATTGAATAGATTATATTATTATTTAATGGAAATATAGTTTTACCTAGTCGTAAAATTCAATTTCATAAATTTTTAACTAGTTTTAATTCATTAAGAATGACTAAAAATCCTATTAAATATATCTCTATTTTAGTTCATATTGGACCTTCATTAAATAATACCTGGATATTAGGTTTTACTGAAGCTGAAGGATGTTTTACTATATCATTTTTATCTAATAGTGTAGCATTTAGAACTAGATTTATATTAACACAAAAATATGATATTAATTTACCTATATTAAGTAAATGTATTGAAGTATTTGATGGAGGAAAAATAGAAGGACATTCTGCTAAAGAAGTTTATAATTATATTGTATCTGGACTTAAAAATATAGAGATAATTTATCCTTATTTTGATAAATATTTAAATGATTTTAAGGGGGTAAAATTAGATAGTTATAAAAAATTTAAAATTCTTAATAATTTAATTAAAAAAAAAGTTCATTTAAATTTAAATAGACGTGAAGAGTTAAGAAATATGAGTAATGAAATTAATAGTTATTCTAGAAAAATTAAATAATTTTTTAAAGGTTAGGAAAACAGGATAGGTTTAATACATAAAATTTAAGTGTATTATGAAATTAATAAAGTAGATGTGTTTAATTTTTTTTTTAACTTTATTAATAAGGTAAATAATTTCCACCTTAATCCTAGTCCAATTTAATAATATTCTTATTCCTATGGATGGAATCCGAGGAATCAAAGTTCATGAGGGTTCTTTTGATATTTTATTAATTTGCTCATCCTGACAGGGAAAGAGGGAATAAAATTTTAATCTTACTTTTTTAATTTTATTCTAGGCAATGTTCTTGAAAACGGTTAAACTATTACCAAAAAAGCTTTAAAGCTTTTCTAATGTAAGACCGTCGGAAATAATCCAATAATTCTCTTAAAGTAATCTCTTAATTATCGAAATCAGGTTTTATGTATTAGTTTCGCTACAGACTGGGTCAAGAATGGGTGAATTAAAAAATTTGCTTGATGTACAGTCGGATATCACTGAACTACTAGTTGTTCAGCACAAGACTTTTAATGAGATTAATAAGAAAGATCATATGTCCATACGATTGGGGATTTATTAATTGAGAAAGAACAGGGGTTAAGTTCTTGGTAGGATCTTTAATTTTGAATATTGGGTTTTTTGGTCATCCTTAATTCGGGATGAATAAATTTTATAAAAAACTGAAAAGTTATATACTAATCAGTTAGCTAAACTTAAATTTTTTAGGTTAAGCTTCAGAGATTAAATATTAAACATCAGGCATTCCAATAAATTTTTAATGATGATTTTATAATCCATATTCTAATTTTATTTATTAATTAGAGTTATAGGAAGTATATATTTTAATTTTACCAGGGTTCGGTATAGTTTCTCATATTGTATCTAGATTTAGTCAAAAAACTATTTTTGGACAAGTCGGGAAGGTCATAGGCCTTACTTAAATTTCACAATAAAAAAAATTCATTAAGAATTTGTAAATAATAATAATTAAATTTATTCTTAACAATTAATAGCTAATTATAGCTTTTTGAGAGACTAAACGTGAAAAAAAAATTATTAAGTTTAATCTTTAAGAGTTAGATCTAGTATCCATATCCTAAGTTATAATATTGGTTTGTTGTGAATGAATTATGGGTTGAGTTTTAATGCTTATGATTTAATTATTAATTTATTAAATTATAGTCCAAATAAATTATAGAAATATTTGATTTTTATAAATTAATTTTAGTGCAAATTTAAAAGTTGGCTTTATTTATCTGAAGCTCATGGATCTAGAAATTATTCTACTAAATTAATTAAAAATTTAAACCCAAATTATATTACTGGGTTTACAGATGCAGAAGGTTGTTTCCATGTTGTTATATCTAAAAGATCTTCTGGAAAATGGAGAGTTTCTCCTATATTTGAAATAAATTTACATTCTCATGATGTTGATATATTATACAAAATTAAAAAAATATTTTGGAGTAGGAAAAGTTTTTATTAAATCCTATAGACCTATTGCTGTTTATAAAGTTACATCTTTATCTGAATTAAAAAATATTATTATTCCTCATTTTTTTAATTTCCCATTAAAATCTAAAAAATTCTCAGATTTTTTTTTATGGGCTAAAGTTGTAGAAAAGAAGTTTGATCATAAACTACATTTAACAGAAGATGGATTTAAAAAAATATTAACTTATTATGCTTCTATTAATAAAGGAATAAAACCTTCTGTACAAAAAGAATATCCGAATATTGTAAAAATTAATCGAGTAGATCCTGATTTATTTACTAAATTAGATCCTAATTGGATTTCTGGTTTTGTTTCTGGTGATGGAGGATTTAGTATAAATATTAGAAAAGAATATGTTACTATTGAAACTCGTTTACATATTGCTCAACATTCTAAAGATGTAGTTTTATTAAATAAAATTGTTGAATTCTTTAATTGTGGAAAAGTATATATTCGTAAAAATGAATCTACTCCTAGGGCTGATTATGTAAGTCAAAATTTTAATAACAATCTTAATATAATTGTAAAACATTTTGACTCATACCCATTATATAATGTAAAACAATTAGATTATTTAGATTTTAAAGAAATTTTAAATATTATTAACAAAGATCTACATAAAACAGAAGATGGATTTAATAGAATTTTAGAATTAAAAAATAGGATGAATAAAATTTCGAGGACATAAATATTCTTATCAAAAATTTCTTTATTTTATAATTTGCTATGCAATGATTTCTATTGGTGTTTTAGGGTTTATCGTATGGTCTTTGGTGGGACCAAATTATTTGATTAATTATTGGAATGAATTAGAAACATCTGTTTAGCATGCCTTTAGCATTCTATTTATTAGAAATAAATCAATAGGAGATAAATTCTCTTTAGAGACTAAATATCAAAAATATTATTCAAGTTATCCAGAATCTCCTACTTCTAAAGTTTATCCCTCTTCTATTTATTGTCCTGTACCTCCCTTAAACTCTATTAAACTGGTACCTTTATCTCCTCATAATATTCCCGGTTTAGAACATTTAACTAGTGAATTTTTAGCTTGGCTATCAGGTTTTACTGATGCAGAAGGATGTTTTCAAATTGTTAAAAATAGATCAGGAGCCTCTTTTAGATTCGTAATTGGAACTCATGTAGATGATAGACCCTTATTAGAATATTTAATGTCTCAATTGAATACTGGTACCATTACAAATTCTAAAAATATGAGTTACTGGACTACTACTCGAATTAGTCATTTTGAAAAAGTTATTTTACCTATTTTTAATGCTTTCCCTTTACAAGGTATAAAATCTTTAGATTTTAAAGATTTGGAATATGCTTTTATTAATAGAAACACTTTAGGCACTGATTATTTATTGGATTTTCGTAAAGGTATGAATAAAGGACGTATTGATACTACTAATTACCCTTTCCAACCACTTAATATTAATCCATATTGGTTATTGGGATTTGTGGAAGGAGACGGTTCATTTATATCAAAATTTAATAGTAGAAATAGTTACTTTTCAATATCCCAAAATATAAGAAATCAAATTTTAATTTATGAGATTAAAAATTTTTTATATAATTTAGGTAAAATGCAAAATATTAATTTTAATTTAAAAGTTTATAATTTCAAAAATGGACAAGTTTCTTTAGAAATAACCGATATGAGTATTTTAATACCTTTATTTTATTCTTTAAGACCTTTTTTTTTATCTCGTAAACAAATTGATTTTGATAGATTTTTTATAGTAGTTCAAGGAAAAGCTAATAATTAGCTTAAATTAGAAAATGGTAAAGATATATTAATGCGTGTAGCAGAAAATACTAATAATAATCGTTATTCCACTTTTAAAGGTAAAAATATTTTTTTATTACCAACTCAAAAAGAGATTGATATGTTATTTTTAGATTTAATTAATAGGGGATCATTAAAAAGTTGTGGAGGGAGGGACACTTTTTTTTTTCATAAATGTAAGCTCATAGAGCTGGAGTAGATTCTGATAGTTTAAATTATGATAATATTAAAAAATAGTCCTTTTAAAAATTTTTACATCATATAAATAATCATTTATTTTTAATTATCGTATAAATTTTTTATATTATTAGCACCACATGTACCTTGTCGGATTAGATATTGATTCTAGAGCATATTTTACTGCTGCTACGTGCGACATTTCATTTTATATACCCTTGAGTGTAAATACTCCTTCACAATTAAAATTAAATAAATTTAATAATTTGATATATAAAAAATATCATAATAATATAAAAACTGATCATCAATTAACTTAGTGGAATAAACCCCTAGGATTAACTTCAATGTATAATAAATCTAAATTAACTAAATTAGAATTAACTAATATAGGTATAACACCTAGACAAAGAAGTATTATAATAGGAATTTAGCTTTCAGATGGTTGGATGCAATCTCGTAAAGGTTGGAATCCACGTATAGCAATAAAACAATCTGTTAAAAATTTTAATTATTTATGGTCAATTTTTGAAGAATTAGCTTCTTTATGTTCTATTTATCCATATCCTTCTAAAAATTTAAAGAGAGGTAAATTATTTTACTCATTAACTTTACAAACTAGACAATTAAAAAGTTTATTATTAATTAGATCTTTATTATATACTGAAGTTAGTAAAAATCTATTTGAACGAGATATTCAATTTGAATTATTTTATTATTTAGATTATATTTCTTTAGCTCATTGGATAAAGGGAGATGGTGCTAAACATAATAATGGAATTGTATTATGTACAGATAGTTTTACGGTAAAAGAAGTTGTATTTTTAATGAATATATTATATATTAAATTTGATATACAACCTCGTAAGCATATGAATAATAATTATTATCCTCGTCTTTCTATTTCTAAAAAAGATATGTTAAAAATTAGACCCTTAATTAGACCCTATTTTATTAATCATTTTTTATACAAAATTTATTTATGAAGTAAAACATTTTACTTAGGTAGAATCCGCCAAGGATTCACTGACAACAGCATGTAAAAAAAGGGGATTAATTAACTTCTATGGAGTTTTTAGGTCATCCTCGAGTTAAGTCCCTTATGGTAAGGATAACGAACCTATATAAAAAATATTCGTAATTAATATGGATTATGTAAGTAGCAGAGCATAATTAATTTTAATCATATTAATTGGACTTTTGTCTAGAATTTTTAGGTACCTAACAGGGAATATATGGGGTATATAAGAGAACTTGTGATTACCCGAAAGGTGGAAATCTGGGGGTAACGGAATTTCCGTAGTAGGCGCCTTATAATTAATAATTAAGGGGCCATTAGTTAATAGCTAAGGCTTATTATACTTGATCAAATTTTATTGACTTGTTAGCCGAAGGGAAATAGGAGATATTAATGGTAAAGATAATATCTCTGGAGAGCCGTATGCTTGGAAACTTGCACGTACTGGTTCGGGAAAGGTTTTTAGACTAATGGGATAACTGGGGTCTAACTACTATTTCACAATTATTATTGCTTTACCTACAGGTGTAAAAGTATTTAGTTGGATTGCTACTATTTATGGTGGTAAAGTTCATTATACTGTACCTATGGTATTTGCTTTAGGATAAAAATGGATCCTAATAAAATTTTGTAATTTACCGGTAAAATAAATTATTATCAGTAAGAAATCAAGTTAGTCTTGATTTTTTCAGAGACTAAATACAAAATTAACTTTAAAAAAAAGGTTAGATGAGATAGTCCCAAATAATTAACTTAATTATTTTTTTAATTGTTATCTTAAAAAAATTTCAGCTGCTGCTAAACTTTATATGAACTGGTAGAATAGTAAGTGATAGTACAAAATTAAAAATTAGTAAACCTATTTATGTGTATAATGCAGATACTAAAATTCTTTTATATTCCTTTAAAGGAGTTGTTGAAGCTAAAAATACATTAAAAGTTTCTAGTTTAACTTAGCATAAATACTCTAAATTAGGTAATCCTTAAAAATTAAAATTATTAAATAAGGTTAGAAAAACTTCAGTCATTTTTTCTTACAATCCAATAATTAATTAATAATTATTTGTCATCTTATAGTTTACATTTGGTGGATCTCTTAAATCCACTTTATAGTACATTAAAAACTAAAACTTTATAAATCAAACTATTTTAGAGGTACCTTATCCATAAAAGGTAATAAAATATTACACCTGAGAATTAGTAGATAATTTTTTTTAATCAGAGTCGATTTAAACACCCGATAAATTTAAAAAGCTATTTTTTTTAATTAAGTCGGATCTTAAATAAATAAATTATTTCAGAGATTAAACATGTACAAAAAAGGCATAAAAAAAATGCAATTTTTATTAAATAATCCTATTTATAAATTTATAAATGTTAAGTAATCTAATGATCTTATTATTAAGTCAAGTTTTTTAATTAAAATTATTGAAAAAATAAAACCTATTAAAACTTATCAAAATTTACATGATGATCGTCTTTCCTTATTTAAAGATAATAAAGATAAAATAGGTATTTATTGTTTTGTTAATTTAACAAACGGGAATACATATGTTGGTAGCTCAATAAATATTAGAAGAAGAATGTTGTCTTATTTAAGTAATAGTTATTTAATTAATCCTAAAAATAAGCCTATTTGTAAAGCTTTTTTTTAATATAATAATTTTGCTATCTTAATAATAGAATATACTGATTTAGATAATATATATACAAGAAACTTATTGGATTAATGAATTAAAATCTTATTATAATATTTTAAAACAAGGAAATTCATTATTAGGATTTAAACATGATGAGTTAACTAAAAAAAAAATTAAGGATTTTAAAAATCGGTAGAAAATTATCTTATGAAACTAAAGCTTTAATATCTAAAATCTTATCTGGAGAAAATAATCCTTTTTATGATAAAATTCATACTGAAGAAAAAAAATTAAAAATATCTGAATCTTTTTCATTATTATATATTTACTATTCTTTTAAAGAATTACTTTTAATATATCCTTCAGCTACTTTATTAGCTAAGCCAAAAAAATAGGAAGTAATCAACTAACAATAAAAAATTTGATGGTGTAAAGATAATTGAAAAAGAATTAAATATTAGACATTAAATAATTAAAAAATATGCTCTTAAAACTTTACCATATAAAGGGTATATATTTAGTTATCATAGACTTAAAATAAATTTTTAAATTTTATCGTTACAGGTGTTATTTTAGCTAACGCTAGTATTGATGTTGCTTTACATGATACATTACAAATGTCTTTAATTATAATTGGGAATTATGGTGGATATTCAATAAAAGAATATTGTAAAATATTCTGGGTAGGTTTAATGGATGGAGATGGAAGTATACAAGTAAATCATTGGAATAAAAAATATTAGCAATTTAGATTTGTTATAAAATAGAAAAATACTTTAGCTAATAAAAATATGCTTATATTTTAGGCAAAAAATATAGGTGGAAATGTTAGAATAATTTCTAATGAGAAATTTGTTATATGGGTAGAAAATGATATAGAAAAAATTATTATATATGAAATATCTAATATATACCCACCATTAACTTCTCGTAAATATTATCAATAGTTATTAAAAAAAAAATTTATAAATAATACTAAAGATATTGATAATTATTTTAATGAACGTAATAATAAATATTCTGTTCATCCTTTTATTCAATCATCTTCTTATCCTCATTATTATGGTACATGGTTATCAGGTTTTATAGAAGCTGAAGGTTGTTTTTCAATTAGAGCAAATAATAATCATTCATTCTCAATAGAACAAAATGATGATAAATTTTTACTAATATATATAAAAGAATATTTTTGTATCCAATCTCAAGTTAATCAAAGAAAAAATACAAATTTCTTTGTTTTAGAAACCTATCGTAAATCTACTTTCGTTAATATAAATAATCATTTTTCTAAATTTCCTTAGTAGGGTGAAAAAAAAATTAGTTATTTACGTTTTATTGATCTAACATCAATGTAATTATTTTAAGTGTCATGTTGTCTTACCACTCACCTCTAAATCTTTAAATAAATTGAATAAATTTATCTATTGATTTAATAATTAAGAGGGGTTCTTTATTTTCTAAATTTAATATAGAGCTAACGGGGAAATCTTTAATTACTATTAACTGCTAATAGTAAAATTAAATTTTATGATTTAAGACAATCCCGTGTGTTTCATATAGAAGGATATAATATATGAGATATGTAGAGACTGGAAACTGATACTTCCAATTAATTGGTATTAGTTCCATAAATATTGATTTATAATTCCTCTAAATTTAATATTTATAAACGTGGTAGTCGAAAATCCATTAAGTTGGATGATTAGATAAGAGATAGTCCGATCCAATACGCGAGTATTGAAAATTTATTGACTTATTACGTAGTCGGTATTGGCCGATAAGAAATTTTGTAAATAATTGGTATATATGGAATTATCAATAAAAGCTATTAGTTTTTTAGAGACTTAATGCAAAATAATCCAGATCTTTCAGATCTTCTAATTATTAAATGATTTAGATTGATTTATTTTTCATAATCATATATAGATATTAAATATAAAGTCCCATATCATAATTTTAAGCATCTTAGATGCTGCTGATTTTATGATAATCAAAATTTGCATTTCCATTATGTCTAGAGTTTAGGAGCCGTTTTATCTTTATTTGCTGGTTTCTATTATTGGTCTGGTAAAATATTTGGTTATCAAGCTAACTCTAAATGGGCTTATGTTCATTATTGGGTTTTCTAGATTAGTATTAACATCGTTTTTTTCCCAATGCATTTCTAGGGTCTTCAAGGTAAGCCACGTAGAATTCCAGACTTAGCCGCTGGTTTCGAAGGTTGGAACAATTTTATGACTCTGGGTTCTATTTTAACAGTAATTTCTGTAATTCTGTTCTTATATTTAGTAAGTAATGCTTAGTTTATTAATAAAAGATATTACTTAATGCCTGTATCTTATTCTAAATTTATCAACTCAAAAAGTTTTAGGAAGTAATTGGTATCAATCAAGTTGTGATTCCTTAAAGATCCATTGTAAATCTTTGGATTTAAATGAAAAGCTTATCAAGAATTTTAAATATGCTAATCTCATTGGAATATTCTTGAATTTGCGAAGCTGCAAGATCTTTGTAATAATCCGTATAAATTAAATTTACCATCTTAATGTGATGGTAAGAAAAAGTCAAAAAATATATATATACTTAAATAAAAAAAGTGTATACTTTCTTCGCGTTGGAATGTTTTATTGATCTAATTTTATATCTTATTCGGATTCCCAAGATTTTAAATTACTTCCTCTCTATGGAATGTAAATTGAGATCTTCAAAGATCTGAAATTAAGATCTTCAAATTAAAATGTTTAAAATCAATTTAAGAAATAATTATATGTTTAGTACTAAATCTCATTCTAGTATCGATTCAATTCCTCATAATACTCATCCATTCCATTTAGTTGATATTTCTCCATGGCCTATTTTAATAAGTTTTGCATTATTATCTGGTGCATTAACATTAGTAAATTGGTTAACATTAGGTGAAATGAGTAGCAATATTGTTATTAATTCTATTATTTAGATTAATTTAGTATCTATTATTATTTTATGGTTCCGTGATGTTGTTCGTGAAGCTAAAGCTGGTTATCATACTAAAAAAGTACAAGATGGTTTAATGTTAGGTTTTTTAATTTTCTTAATTACTGAAGTTTTATTATTCTTCTCTTTCTTCTGGTGTTTAGGTCATAGCGCTTTAAATCCAACTATTGAGATTGTAACCTGGCCTCCTTTAGGTGTAAACTCTATTAATTATTTAAGTTTACCTTTATTAAATAGTGTTTAGTTATAGAGTGGTGGATGGATTGCAACTTGGGCGCATCATAGTTTCTTTTTAGGAAATAAAACTAATACTTTAATTGGTTTAATTATTGCTGTAATTTTAACTATAATATTTGTGTATGTTCAATATCTTGAATATTCTTATTCTGAATTTACTATTGCGGATAGCGTCTACGGTTCATCCTTTTTTATTTTAACCGGAACCCATGGAATTCATGTTATGGCGGCTGTAATTTTTTTATGTGTTGCTACTTATCGAATTTTTACAGACTCAGTAACAAGCGAACATGCTTTAAATTTAGATTTTGCTTTAATTTATTACCATCTTGTCGATGTTGTTTGGCTTGTAGTGTTTCTAGTAGTGTATTTTTGGGGGGGTTAATTTTAATTATTTAGATATAATTAATAATATAATTAATTTAGATTTAATCGAGTAGAGATTTAATATTGATATAAATTCTAATATTGAGGTATTAAATTCGATTTTTTTATGTAAAAATTTTTCATCTTCGACTAATAAAAATAACCTGCTACATCCAATACCTATAACAGGTGATGATAGAATAACTTTACCAGCTTTAGAATTCAAAGAAAAACTAAAAGAGTATAAAAATTTACCTGGATGTTATATTTTTACAAATTGTAATAATGGATATCAATAGATAGGAGAAAGTAAAGATTTAGGTATACGTTTAAAAGATTATTTTTCTGAAAAAGAATTTAGAAAACGTAAAACTCCTTTTTTTAAAGACCTAAAAGATTTAGGATTTAAAAATTTTACATTAACTATAATTGTATTAGATTCAAAAGAGGATGCTTTAAATTTAGAATTTTTTTATTTAAAAAATTATATTTGTAAATATAATACAAAACGACATAAAGGAGCTATGCCTAATATCTCTAAATCTAATCTTTTATATGTTTATGATAGAATTACTGGTGAATTAATTAATGGAAAACCTTTTGTGTCTATGCAAAAAGCTGCTTCTGCTTAGACATTAGATAGACCTAATATATCTGCAGCTGTTCGAGATGAAGAATTTTATAATAATTATTTTTTTAGTAAAGTACCATTAACTGAAATTCCTAAAGATCCTCTTGATTTATTTAAAGTTTATGCTTATAAAGATAATAAATTAATTAATGGAAAACCTTTTAAAAATGCTGTAGAAGCTGAAAAAGAACTTGATATTTCAGCACCTTCAATAAGAAAAGCTATAAAAGATAATATGTATTCTAAAAATATGTTTTTTAGTAATAAACCTTTAAATGAATTACCTCCAAATAATTATAAATATCCATGGATTAAAGTTTATGTTTATAAAGATGGGATAGAAATTAAAGGATCTCCTTTTAGAAGTAGTAGTAAAGCTGCTGAAGTAATAGATATTCATGAAGATACTATTAGAAATTCCTTATCTAAAAATAGTTTAAGTAAAGGATATTTTTTTAGTAAAATACCTATAGAGGATTTTTCAAAATAGCCTCCTATTTTTAATCAACCAGTTTTTATTTATATCTATAAAGACGGTAAAGAAATTGAAGGTTCACCATTAAAAACATCTACAGAAGCATGTCAATTAACAAAAGTAAGTAAAGCGGAGTATTTTAGATGTTTAAGATATAAAAGAGATTCTAAAGGATATTATTTTAGTAAAACTCCTATAACAAATTTTCCTAAAGATATTTCTAAAAATATTTCTAATTATTATGTTTATAAAGATGGAATAGAAATTAAAGGATCTCCTTTTAAAACTCAGCAATAGATAGCTGATGTTATTAAAGTAAATATAGCTACAGTTGGAAATTCATTGAGATTTAATAGAAAAACGCGTGAAGGATACTTAATTAGTAAAACTCTTATATAATAATATAAAATTTAATAGATAGATCGGTTAAACGAAGAACTACGTAAAGTTTGATTCCTTTTGGATACGTAGGCAGAACATTTTTTATGTTTCCAACTTTTTTACAATAGGCAAATATAATAATTATATTTTTAACTTCAAGTGTTATGAATTAAAATAAATAAATGAACATTATCGGGAGCTTTGAAATTAATCCCCTAATTATAAACTGTCATATGGCTTCTCGTCTATCTATATCAATACTAGCACTAATATATAACTGATTATTTAATAATATATATACCTGGAGTCTGTTTTAATTCTTTAGAAATAGCTTTAATTTCACTATAAGCTAAATCCCATTCTTTTATATAAGGAAACCTTAAATGTAATATAATAAAATCATTTTGATTTGTTCTTATTAAATTCTGATTCATGATAAATTTAGTGAAGTTCTTAAATTTATAGATAATAGAACTGCATACTTTTCAAATTTACTTATATTCATCGTATTTAATCTTTATAAGAATAGATATCTTCTATAATTACACATAAATATTATCTAATCTTTTTAAAAATAATACAGAGTACTATGAAATTAATCTACAAAATAAAACTTAGTTCATATTAAAATTTTATAGAATAGATACTTATTATTATGAAATTTATGATAGATATATTATTATAAACCACTGTAAACTCAAATAATTAGAAATTATTATCTTTTAAAAGAGAATACCGATAAATTAAATAATATAACTTTGTATTCTTTAAAAAGATAATTCATATAAAAATGTATTAATATTTAAATATCAATCATAAATGGAAGCTAATTCATCATTAGTTAGTTCAAATAATAGTTTGATTTTATATAAATCTCCTAATGTTTCTCTTATAAATTTACCACGAGTAGATTCTAATAATAATTTTATAGGTAATTATAGAATTATATTTAATTTATTATTTAAATTCATCCTATTTTTTATTATTTCTATCTTATTTATATACTATTAAAAGGAAATATATTTTATAAAAGAATATATTGATTTACTAAGAGATTAATTAAATAATTAGGAAATCGATCCTATAATTAAAGATCCAAATCTTTTAATGAGAATTTGTAATTTTATTAAAAAATATTTCTCTTTATATTAGGATTTTAGTTTAGTAGTTTATCTAAAAGATTTAATAATTTATTCATTAATTCATCAGAGGATAATAGTAATATTAATGAATAAATTAATATTTCTAATCAAATTGAAGGAAGACAAATTAAATTATTAACAGATAATGTAGAACATCAAATTGTTACTAAATTTTATCTTTTAAAAGAGAATACTGATATTAATAATATAATAACTCCTAGTACTTCTACTCTTTTAAATAATCCTACAAGTGATGAATTTCATAATAAAAATTTATTAAATTTAGTTCTAATCTTTTAGAGCAATATAAGAAATCTGGATATTCCTTTTAGAACTATAATGTTAGATTACTCTTTAATAAATCCTAATGATAAAATAAAAAATTTAATTAGATATATTTATGAAAGTATATTCCAATTATCTTTATTATCAATTTCAAATCTGGAACAATTATCCTCATTACCAATTAATTCAAATTTACCTCAGATTCCTTTACCTCCTTTACCAATTATAGATATTGATGATAATTCATCTAATGAATCTACGGATAGTTCTACATCATCTAATTATTCTACAAATAATTTAACTTTAACTAATGGTTCAACGGATAATTCAACTACAACTAATGATTTAAATAATATTCCATTAGTAATTGAAGATAATGATTCAACAAATATTCCATCATCAATTGAAGATATAGAAGAAAATTCAACAATAGTTAATTCTAATAATATAAATTAAAATTCTTCTAATAATGTTGTAGTTAGTCCTAGTAGAACTGGTTAAATCCTATTAATTCAATATATACAAGTTATGGAAATGAAAATAGTGAATTGTTAAGTAGATTTAGGGAGAATGAAAATACAAATTTAGGAAATGATAATAATCAAGTAGGATTTTAGAATAATGGAAATAATTTATATGATGATGATTAATTTTATTAAGGTGAAGTTGGCTTCACATAAATAAAATTAATACAGTTGAATATTTATATAATAATTTATTCTAATTCTTTGATAAAATTAATACAGTTGAATATTTAAGTAATAATAATATAGTATGATGTATATATTTTAGATAAGAATTAGTACAGCATACTTTAAAAATTTATATAATTTAAATATTGATAAATAATGATTATAAATATTAAATTATTGATGTTCTAAAACTAAATTAGAATTAGTACAGCAACCTTTAAAAATTCTAATATTTTAATTCCTATAAGCTTTTTAAGGATAAGATTTAATTGATAAATTAAATATAATTTATTTTATGTAATTAGTCTTAATGGTTGATAGATTTTGAACTTTGTAAAAATATGTAAATTATTTATTAGACCACAAAGAGATGATATTAATTTAAAAATAATTGAAAGGATTTCTAGGTTTTAAAGTATAATAATTAAATTTAGATTTAAAAGATATCCCCTTAGGATTTAAGATGATAAGCATCAAAGATGCTATAAAATTTTAACTTTACGAATTCGTATCTAAAAGGATATTTAATGAGCATATTTTATAGTGTTCTAAAGATTTTAATAAATCCTTTTTACATCCATCTGGGACGAGATCGAAGAAACGCTATGAACGTTTTAGATTAAAGTTAATTTTGAAACCATTTTTCACAAAGTTCATATCCGTGAGTTATGGTTATTTCGCAGATAAAGGTGATAACCCGCAAAAATTTATTTTAGGAAGCCATGGTATATCTTTAATATTTTAAGTTATACTATTGGAACTCTTAATTCAATCTGATTTAAAGCGATTTTACTATTGGGATTAAATTATATCCATATGAGATAATTAAAATAATTTATCATGAATTTTGATACCGAATAAGTATTTGTGAATATTGATTTTGTAATTATTAAATGTTTACCTAATATTTCAAATTTTAAGATAACTAAATTAAGTTTATCATCAATTAGCCATTATCAGATTAAGTAAAATGTCGATAAGATATTATCTAAAGATTCCTTCCAAGTTATGAATTCAAATAAATAAAACAATAAGTTATTAATCCTATATGGATATCTCTTATATTTGAGCCTCCTTATTTTATAGTAAAATCAGTTAATATTTTACTTTTATAAGCTTAAATAATTTTAGCTTATAAGATACGGATATTTTAAATAAGCTTAAAAATTAGAGTAGATGATAAGGATTATAAGTCTCAATTAAATAAAAACATCTAAGATGTTTTTTTTAGTATTTATCCAAGGTAAATAATATAAAACAATTTATTTTTGGTTAAAGTACCCTAAGTAAAATATCTTTTAATAGCTATAGTTTTAGGAAGTTAAAAATTTAAATAACTCTGAAACGGAATCCTTTAAATATTTGGGATATATGAAAATAGCTATGAGCTTATGAGCTTCGAAGATATATAACACAAAAAAATAAAATCGAAAAAATGTCAATTACATCTTTAATTTCATTTTCATCTTTAGGATCTTTTTTATTATTTTTATTTCCAATTTTAGGTATATTTTCATTATGGTTTTATCCTCAAAATTCTTAGATAATCCAAGGATATGAAATTAAAAAAATTGGAGAAAATTATATAAAAATTGGATAGTTTTTTACATTATTAAATTTATTAAATACAGTAATATTATTTAATTTATATGATACAAATATTAGTAATTTACAATTTCAATTAACTTTATTTGGTAAATTAATTGGAGGATTAGATGGTATTAGTTTATGGATGATTTTATTAGTAAATATTATTATTCCAGTAACAATTTTGATGGCTTGGAAAGAAATCAAATTAGATAATAATCCATTTAATTCAGCATCTAAGATGCTTAAAAATTATATTTTTTAGATTTTATTAGTAAATTTAGCTTCTATCATTGTATTTTTTGTATCTGATATTTTATTATTTTATATCGCCTTTGAAGCTATTTTAATACCAATGTACTAGTTAATAGGATTCTATGGTTCAAGAAATAAAAGAATTGAAAATGCTCAAAATACTTTTTTCTTATATACTTTATTTGGTTCATTATTTATGTTATTAGCAATAATAACAATATATATTCAAACAGGTAGTACAGATTATCAAACAATTTTAACATTACCAATATCTAATGAAATTCAAGGATTTTAGTTCTTAGGTTTTTTTATTGCATTAGCTATTAAAACTCCATCATTTCCATTTCATGGTTGGTTACCTTTAGCTCATGGAGAATCTTCTACAGGTGCATCTGTAATTTTAGCTTCAATTTTATTAAAATTAGCAACCTATGGTATTTTAAGATTTATTTTACCTTTATTCCCATATGCTTCTAATTATTTTTTACCATTAATTTTAACACTAGCTATTTTAAGTATTATTTATTCTTGTATTTCAGCTTAGTCATTAATTGATATTAAATCTATTGTAGCATATTCATCGATAGCCCACAAGAATGTGGGTATGATGGGATTATTTAGTAATGATATTAATGGTATTACTGGTGCATTTATTGGTAGTATTTCACATGGTTTTATTAGTGGAGGATTATTCATAATTATTGGTATGTTATATAATAGATATGGTACTAAAAATATTAATTATTATAGAGGATTAGTTTTATTTATGCCTACTTTTACTTTCTTCTTCTTTATTTTTACTTTAAGTAATTTAGGATTTCCATTTACTATGAGTTTTATTGGTGAAAATTTATTATTCTTCTCTACTATTAATATTTCACCTCTTATTACTATATTTATTACAAGTGTTTCTATTTTATTACCAATTTATTTCATTTATTTCTATCAAAGAATTTCTTATGGTAAATTATCTCCTTATTTATTAACTTTATATCAAGATTTAAATATTAAAGAAATTAATCTTTTACTTCCCTTAATTTTATTAAATACCATTTTTGGTTTATTCCCTTATATGGTATTTGAAACTACTATGATTCCTTTTTTAAATGTATAGAATGCTAATTGAATGTAAATCTCAAAGGAAACATTTTATCTGAAAATAGTATTTATTAAGGAATAACAATAATATACTCAACACACAAATCCTTTAAATTTAACTAATCTTTAAATTCCCTTTAGATTAAATTAAGGATAGCTCAAATGAGTTTTAAGTCTTCTTAAGACCTTCATAATGAGTTATTAGCCTTTTGGCTCACAATTAATAGAAATTAAGAAGTGCAGTAGATCTTTAGATCTTTAACTCATAAATGAGTATCCACTATGAATATTTGGATCCTTAGTGGAATTCATCACAAAATAACATTATACAACATTTAATTATCATCAAAGATGCTAAACAAAATTATGTTGTTCAATCACATGGCTTGTTAATCAACTACATCATTTAAGTGTGATCCCATATATATACTTTATATCTATTGTATACACAAAAAATTAATCTTTGAAGTATACAAGGATAGATCAAGCAATATCATTAAGAGTTCTATCCTTCCTTTATAATAAAGAGTAGATATTTAATTGGCTTAATCTTTTAAGTATTAGATCTTTAATCACTTTTATGGTCTCAAAATAACAAGTTGACTTGATTAATCTATAATAATTATGCCACAATTCTCACCATTATGGTTTATTAATATTATATCTTGGACTTTTGCTATTATTTCATTCTTAGTTTGGTATAATCAAGCTATTATTTTACCATCAATTGTTCGTTTAAATTTAAGTAGAACAATTATGTTATTTAACTCTCAAGTTATCAATAGTACTAAAAATTAAATGATATATCTTTGAACCTTTGATATATTTGATGTTAAGAAAGTCCTAATAGGATCCTTGATTTTTTAATTTTTATCTCTTATGAATCAAAGTTCGCAATTCTTTCTTAGGGATAATTTTAAATCGAGCACTTGATATAAAGGAGATCCCGAAAGTAGCACATAATTGAACCATGCGTTAAGCTAGTTAATTTTTAATTTAAATCGATTTGTTTATAAAGATATATATTCGGGATATGATCTTTTTATCATTAAGCAAATCTAATAATTTAAATTTGTTTTAGCTTTATTTCAGCTCTGCATTTTCAATAGCTTCAAAAATACTCAATAAATAGAAATTAAGTAACTAAGTCTAACAGATCAAATATCGAAAAGTTCTGACTTAAATTAAAACCAATAATTCTTAATAATAAAGAATTTATTCACTGACAAAATATGTTAGATAAGTTGGTTAAAATAATTTTAATCTAAAAATGAACAATTTTATGATGTATTCTCCAATGGAACAATATATTATTAATCCAGTTATTGATATTAATTTAACTATTAATAATGTTATTTTATATTTAATGTTTGGTGCTTTTATTACAATTTTAATAGGTAAAGGTATTTTTAATGGTAATTCTCAAACTAAAATTATTAGTAATAATTGGGGTATTATGAGTGAATCCTTAATGCGTACTATTTTATTAATGATTGAAAATTATGTTGGTTTAAAATACAGTATTTATTTACCATTATTTTATTCTATTTTCCATTTAGTTTTATTCTCTAATATTTTAGGTTTAGTCCCTTATTCTACTACTCCAACCGTTGAATTAGTAATGACTTTATCAATTTCATTTACTTTATTAATGGGTATTTTATTAATTGGTTTCTTAACTCATAAATTACGTCTTTTAGCTATTTTTTTACCTTCAGGAACTCCTTTAGGATTAATTTTACCTATGATTGGTTTAGAAGTATTAGCTTTTGTTTTAAGAATTTTAAGTTTAGGATTAAGACTATCTATTAATATGATCACAGGCCACCTTCTGCTTAAAGTCATTTTAGGCTTTATTTGGAGTGGTTATTTAGCTGATGTATCTTTTTTTATCTAGGCTATTCCTATAATTCTTTTAACCATTTTCATTTGTTTAGAAGTATTAATTGCCTACTAGCAAAGTTACATACTAATCTTTTTAGTAATTTTAACTTTAAAAGATTGTACAATGAGCTAATTATTATAAATTAAGATATTTTAAGTATCCATTTTATTTTATATAATAAGATAATACTACTTCTATAATTAATGGATATCTAGTCTCATAAGTTATAGTAGTATTGGTTTACAGTAGTAATTTAAATATTTTAATATTATGGAAATAATAAAGGAACATGATGATTTAAATGATGAAGACCAGTGAAAGAACTACGTGATATTTGATTCCTTTTGGATACGTAGGCAGCTTATATAAGCTCAATATCTAATAATTTATAAAAATTAAATTTATAGTAGTAATATCTTTGATATTAGGTATTTATTATTAATATAAAGTAGTTAAAAAATTATATTTTAATTATTGCTTAAGATAAATATTTATCAGAAAGTTTATCTTTTTAACTATTATACATAATTTATTTATCTGTAAGAAAATTTAAATTAGTCCTTTAACTTTTTTAATGAAAAGTAAGATTTCTATTAATTTTTTTAGTAATTTTACCATATAAAGATTTTACAAAGAGTTAATTATAAAAAATTGTATTATGAATTAATTTTATCCTCATCTTTTATATATAAGGTTTTATTTTAAATCGAATTTGTAAAGTTTAATAGCTATTAAATATTAAGATATTCGAAATGGATCATTTTATGTCTTTATAGATAATTTTATGCATTAAATAAATCATTTTTTCGTTATGTATCGAATCCTTTCATAATTTGCAAGATTGATACATTATATTCCCAATTTACATATCTCTGGGATGGAATCTACAAATATAGGATCCAAATGAGATAATTCAGAAATAATTGTTAAAGGAATTAATAATCCTTTAGGATTTAAGTTATTTAGCTTTTAATAGCTAATATTAATATCCTTATATTTAATAAGTTATCCAAATAATTAAAAAGTTTTATAATTAGGGATTAAATTTGCAAGATCTATATCAATTAATTTAAACTTAATTTAAAATTAATGCAAATTTAACTTATTTTTACTAAAGCTATTAGCTAATTAAATTTGAATATTTTAAAATTAAATCATGTATTTAACTATTATATTATTACCTTTATTAAGTAGTATATTTTCTACAAATAGAAAATGTGGAATGATTGTAGGACCAATATTATGTATTTTAACTATGTTTTTTGCAGCAGTATTTACATTATTATTATTTTATGAAGTTGGTATTAATAATTCATCAGTAAATTTAAATTTAGGTAGTTGGGTTGATTTTGGACCTATTTTAATTGATTGGAGTTTTATATTCGATGCTTTAACAGTATCAATGTATTAGCCTATTGTAATTATTACTTTTTTAATTTTAATTTATTCTAATGAATATTTAGGTCACGATCCTGCTTAATGTTTTGGGAAAACATTTTATAAGGGGGGTAAAACTATCAAATTCCGGGGACACCTTAAAGCTGATGATACCAAACCAAAAGCGAAATTTTTTGAGTGGATGGAGTAATGACCCATGTAAGGTAACAAGTCGTCAGATTGATTAAAATCAAATAGGCTATCGCGGATCTAAGTCAGCATCTTTAAAAAAACTATATTTTATGTTAAGTCTTTTTAAGGTTACTGTAAAAGAGCAACGAGTAGATGGTAGTTGGTATTTAAATTTAAAGTTCAATTCGTGTACCTATAAGAACTTATTAAATAAATTTAGATATTTAAGGTGTACTCTAATGGGTTTCGAAAGAAATTATCAAATCAAAATCCCTTCTAAACAATTAAATAATTAAAATCTTCTTGATATTCATAATTATAAAATTAATCCCTGGTGGTTTACCGGTTTTATAGACGCATAAGGATGCTTTATGATATCTATAAGAAAAAGTAAAACCCATAAAATAGGATGAAGTGTCGAACCTATATTTCGAATATTACTTCATTCAAGAGATCTTTCATTATTATTACAAATTCAACAATTCTAGAATGGTATAGGCAATATTAAAAAAAAATAATATGGGAACCTTGACTATAAGATCTAAAAAAGATCTTCTAATATTAATTAATAATTTAGATATTTATCCTTTATTAACTCAAAAAGCTACTGATTATTTTTAGTTTAAAAAAGTCATTAATTTAAGGAACACATCTTACTATGAATGTATTAAATTTAATAATAAATTTAAAATTCACTTGAAATTGGGGATTAACTGATAAATTATTATCTGAATTTAAGAATATTAATCCAGAAAAAAGATCTATATTTAATATTTTATGTATTCTTGATCCTAATTTGATTTCTGGTTTTGTTTCTGGTGATGGAGGATTTCACATTTAAATTAATAATAGTCCTTATAACCTTGGATATAGAGTTCAATTAGTATTTAAAATTACTTAACATTCAAGGGATAAATATTTAAAGAAAAAGATAATTGAATATTTTGATGCTGGGAAATTATATAAATATTATAGTGATAAACAAGCAGTATCGTTAGAAATATTTAAATTTTATGATTTTTAAAATATTATAGTTCTTTTTTTTAATAAATATCCTATTTATGGTATTAAAAAATTAGATTATTTAGATTGGGTAGAAGTTGTAAATTAATAAGTAATGGATCACATCTTACCATAAAGGGATTAAAATTAATTCAAAAAATAAAATCTAAAATGAATACTGGTAGAAAAATTTAATTGCATGATAAATTTGATGGCCATGCATAAAAGTCGTTTCTTTTCATTATTATCTTTATTTGCATTTACTATGTTATTATTAGTATCTGGTGATAATTTATTATTAATGTTTGCGGGTATCCCAGCCCACTTTAAATATCACTAAATATAGGAAAATTTAATTTACTTACTTACCTAAATTAAATTTATTAGTAGGTAGTAATCCTCAGAGATTTAATGTGATAATAAGCCATATGGTTTATAAAATAAAATCCTATTTTTTTGGATAAAAATATCTAATATTTTTTTTTTTCTATGTAGATATTAATAATTTAAAAAATTAGTGGACTAATAATATTGATATTATTAATAAGAGTCTTATATTCTTTAATAAATTACCAAAATTTTAAATATCAAGGGATTCTTATAATAATTATTTTCGATTAATTTCTGATTTAACTAATAAACAAAATATCCCAGTAAGTTTATCACATGAATATAAGTTTGAAAATAATATATATAAAACAATAGCTTATTTTCCTTCTGTAGATCTTAAATCTATTAAATCTTATCCTATTATGGGATGTTATATTTTTACCAATAATATAACTGGTGATCAATATGTAGGAAGTTCTATAAATATTTCTAAAAGAATAATACAACATTCTACTATAAATCCTTTGTCTATAAATTATTTTGATAGAGTAAAATAGAAATATAACCTTATAAACTTTAGTTTAGCTATTATTAAAGTTGATCATTTTATAGATCGAACTAGATGCTTAGAGCAATATTTTTTAGATACTTATATTTGTAAATATAATGTTAGTAAAAAATTAAATGATTTTGTTTATAAAATAAATGATACTAATTGTATTTATGTTTATAAAATTTCAGATTCTTCTAAAATATAGGATGTTTTTATTAATATTAAAGAAGCTAGTGAAAATTTGAATATACCATTTACTACAATTTTTAATGCTTTAAAAGGTAAATATACTACAAGAAGTAAATATCATTTTACTTACAAAGCATTAACTAATAATCAACTTAAAAATTTAAGTAATAATAATTTATATTATTATTTACATGATTAGTTAGAAGAGGAGGAAATGACTCAATTCTCTAGTATAGCTGAAGCAGGAAGATCCATAAATGTCAATCGAGGGACTGCTATAAAAGCTTTTAACAATAATTTATTAATTCTCAATAGATATTGGATAAGTAAAGAAAATAATATTTCAAATGCGCCGATTATTACAAAAATTATTTATATTTATGATACGATATGTAATGAATATATAGAAGGTAGTCCATTTAAATCTTATAGAACTGGTTTTTTAGTAATTGAATCTCTTACACATACTGTAAAACGTAATAGAATAGATATGCCTATTTATTAGGATAGTCCAAAATAGTTTTTAGATAGATTTCGTTAGACTTCTTATAAAATATAATAGTGGGAAGGTGTAGGTATTGTAAGTTGGGCTTAGGTGAATTTTTGGTATACTAGAATTGCAGCTAATCAAGCATCTTTATCTGCATTATTTTTAAATAAAATAGGAGATTATGGATTTATTTTAGCTTTAGTTTTATCTATCGCTTTATTTTCAGATTTATCTTTAGCTACTATTTTTAATTTAGGTTCATATATTAATGGTGATTTATTATTTTTATTTACTTTATCTATTTTAATAGCTGCTATGGCTAAATCTGCTATGATTGGATTACATAGCTGGCTTCCTAAAGCGAAGGAGGGCCCAACAAGTGTATCAGCTTTATAGCACTCTTCAACAATGGTATCTGTTGCCCCTTTAATTCGTGAGGATTATTGTGAAAATTGCTGTATGCTAAGAAGACCTGAATTGAATAAGTTTATAAAAACCTATTTAAGTGAATTTTATAAAAAAATCTTATTCTTAAATAAAGATAATTCTTTATTTAATAGGGTTAATTAGCAGGAAATTTTAGTAAAATTAGAGCTTTATATCCTAAAGTTTAAATTTAAAAAATTACCCATGGATCAAATTATTACCAAGGAAGTGTTAAAAAATTATACACAATTAAATACTAAAAGCTCCTCAGAGACTACACGCGATTTAACTTTTGATTTTAAAGAATATTATAAAAATAATTCTCAACATATTAATAATATTGATAATAGATTTTTAGAATGGTTTATTGGTTTTGTCGAAGGGGACGGTAGTTTTGTAATATCTAAAGATAAAGTTTATTTTGATTTAACTCAAGATTTAGTAGATATTGACTAGTTGCATCATATTCGTACTAAATTAGGGTTTGGAAAAATATTATATAGGACTGATGGACATAGAAATGTAGGAGTTTATTATATAACAGGTAAAGAAAATTTTATTAAAATTTTATCTTTATTTAATGGAAATTTAGTTTCAACTTATAAAAAAGAACAATTTAATAAATGGTTAATAGTATTTAATAATCAATATAATATGTCAATACCTTATAAAAATTCTTCTATTTCTCCTTCTTTAAATTCTGCTTGGTTAAGTGGATTTATTGATGCGGAAGGATGCTTTATATCTAGATTAAAAGTTTGTAAAACAAGTAAATTAGGTCAACAAGTTTTAACAGATTTTTCAATTACACAAAAACATAAAGAAATATTAGAACGAATTAGAAATATTATTCTTGTTAATCATAATAATAAAAATATAAGATTTGATCCCTCCTGGGAAGGATATGAATTTTATTTGTCTGATAAAAAAAAATTGAAAATTTTAATTCATTATCTTTCTTTATACCCCTTAAAAACTATTAAACGTATTCAATTTCAAAATTGGTCTAAAATTCATGAATTAGCTTTAAATAAAACACATCTAACTAAAGAAGGTTTAGATAATATAACTAATTTAATAAATAAAAAATTAAATCAAAATAAAAAAATTAAATAAAAAATAATAAATTAAAATAAAAGTTAAAGAAATAGTCCAATCCTTATTATAAAATAAGGAGTATTATAAAAAAGGATATATATGAAACAAAAAATATAGTAGTTTTATATATTTTTATAATCAATATTAATGAACTGCGGGTGTATTTTTATTAATAAGAATTTCACCATTATTAGAATTTAGTTCTACTACATTAATGATTATTATTTGGTTAGGATCATTAGGTTGTTTATTTGGTGCTGCTACTGGTTTAATTATTAATGATTAGAAAGGTATTATCGCTTATTCTACTATGAGTCAATTAGGATTATTTCTATTCCTTCTAATTATGTTTTCAAATTATTTCAGCTTGTTTAATGAAAATATTATCAAATATTTTTGATGTATTATTCTTAAGATCTATTAATAAATTAGATCTTAATTATTTGTTTAATTAGATTTTTTTATTAGAACATTTTAATGATAACTTTTTTAATTTATATATAACTCCCCTTTATTAGATACTTTTTCTAAAGATATATTAAAAGAAGATTTATTTAATAAAGAGAATTATTGGTTTAAATTATTAAAATGTTCTTATAATTTATAAGAATCATTATTATTTTTTACTGGTGTAAATCATTATATATATGGTAAAATTTTATCGCTGGAAAGAGGGCTACAAAAAAAAATAATTGAATAAAATTTAAAAGCTTGTCTTATTGAATCAAAATTTTGGAATAAGTATTATAAGATATTATATATATAAGTTAATAAGCTTTAATATCCATAAATAATATAATGTTACAATTATATGTCCTAAAAAAATATCATTTAAAATTAATAAAACATTAGTTTATTAATTGAAATAAAAAAAATTTCTTAGAGACTTTACATGATAAAATTTTAGTACCATTAGTAAAGTTGATTATTAAAAGAAGATTTATAAATCTTTGCTAAATAATTGTAAATGGATTAAAAATTAAAAAATAGTCCCATAAAGTAAGCTTAAATAGCAAATTACTTTATTGATATGATAGTAGCAGTAGGAATTAGTCAATACAATGTAGCTTTATTCCATTTAATTACACATGCCTTCTTTAAATCTTAGTAGTTTTTAGCATCAGGCGCAGTATTACATGCTGTAATGGATAATCAAGATATAAGAAAAATGGGAGGTTTAAATATTCATTTACCATATACTTATTTAGTATTTTTATTTGGTTCTTTATCATTAATGGCTTTCCCATTTACTGCGGGTTTTTATTCTAAAGATTTTTTATTAGAAATTTAGTTAGTACCAAATAATTTTACTCATACTATTGCTTATATTTTTACTTTATTAGGTGCATTATTAACAAGTACTTATAGTGCTAGAACTAAGATGATTGCTTTATTAAGTAGACCATTATTCCAAAAATCTATTGTTCATTATGTTAAAGATTCTGGTATGTTTATGACTATTCCTTTATTAATTTTAAGTGTTGCTGCTGTTATTATTGGTTATATTACTAATGAAATTTTTATAACAAGTGCAATGCCTTCTTATTTTAACTCTATTTTTATCCATCCAGATAATATTAGAATTTTAGATGCACCTAATGCTAATTCTATTATGAGTTTAATTCCTTTATTATTCTTATTTATTTTATTTACTGCTTTAATTATTAAATCTCCTTCTTTAAATAATTCATCAAGCATTAAAGATACTGCTAATCAAATTTCTCTTAATTCTACATCTAATTCTTCCATCTCTAATAATCATGCTATCTCTTTAATTAATCAAGAAATGAGTTCACCAGAGAATAATAAAGTATTAATAGGAGTTCCTATGGTAAATAATTTAACTATATTAATACATTTTAATATATTTAATCATTGGTTCATGCATAGAATTTTAATTTTATCTAATTATTTATATCGTTATATTGATAAAGGAATTCTTGAAACAATTGGTCCTACTGGTTTTTCTCGTACTTTTCATTTTATAGGGTTTTTAATTGAATTATTAGCTACTGGTAATATTTTAAATTATGCTTTAATTATTATTTTTTCTATATTATTTATTATTATTTTATAGTTTGGATTTTTTATATAAAGTAGTTATTAAAATGAGATTTTTAATTTTTTTTTCCCAATGATCTTCTCATTTCTAAAATTTTAATAAGATAAATTGTGATAATTTAGATAAATAGCTTATTTTAGTTAAGTTCAATATTAAAATATTATAAGGTTATTTTTAATTATGTTCTGATTTAGTCTTAAAATAATACTCAGATATATTCAATATTTAAACTTGATTTAGGAGGGATGGTAGGTTATTCAAGTTGATACCACCTTTAGCTGGTTTTTATTCTAAATTATTTGTAATTAGTGCTATAAGTACAAATCAACCTAATTCCTCTATTTATACAAGTATAATTATGATTATTATTATTACAAGTATAATTAGTTGTGCTAAATATTTAAATATTATTCAATTAAGTAATTTTTATTTTAATTCAGCATAGATTTCTTCTTATCCAATTATTAATTCAAGTAGAATTGGATTTAATTCAAAATCTACTGATTTAGTAGTTTCTACTTCTGTATCTTATATTATTTCATTTATTACTATATTTTAGATTTTCGCTATTTTAAAACCTATTTATTTAATTAGTATAATTGGATTATTAAGTTTCTAATGGTTAAATTACATCTAACTTAAAAATAATCTAATTTAGGAAATTAATTATTTAGCTTAATTAAATTTTAATTTAGCTTATATTAGTTCACTTAATAAATTATCCTTTTGGATCAATTAAAAAGAAGACTTAATTTATTAATAAAAAAATAAAAATATTTAAATCTAAAAAGATATTTAAATTTTGATCATCTTTAAGGATAAGAGAGCTCAAATTAATTAATTATGTCAATAAATCAATTAAATAAAATGAAACAAATTTTATTTAAATCTATCAGATAGGACTTAAAGAAATACCATTATAATTAAAAAATTCATAATGGCTCATTTGGGTAAATAATCTCAAATGGAGGATTTTAAAAATTTTTTTATAAATCCTTAAATTTAACAGATCGAAGATCTTATAATCAAATTAATCTTATATTAACATGAATTTAATTTTACAATTTTTAGGTTTAATATTTAATTTATATTTTGTTTTTATTTTTACTGAAGCTAATCTAACTTCTAAATTAGCTAAAAAAACAAAAGCAGAATCAACTCAATAGGAGGATTCCTCACATTTAAATTTTTCAACAATTATTAATAAAACTCATAATCATAATAAAATTAAATTTTTAAATAAAATTGCTATTTTATTATTAATATTATATATATTTTTTGATTTACAATAGTTATTAAATAGCAAGGAAATTGTTGGATCAAATCAATTAACTATTATGGATGGTATTTATAAAATTAATGAAGTTCGTTTAGGATTAGAAATATTTTTATTAGTATTAGCTATAATGATTATTAATGCTCAAACTAATTATTATTATAATAAATCAAATACTATGTTTTCTGAAAAGAATTTAATATTATTAACAAATATTTTAGGTATTACTTCATTAATTTTTTCAAATGATTGGTTAATAACTATTATTAGTTGGGAATTATTAAATATTTCATTATATTTATTAGTAAGTTTAAATAGTTATTCTGAATCATCATTATCATCATCATTAAAATATGTTTTATTAAGTGCTTTAAGTACAGGATTTTTATTATTAGGAGTAAGTATAATTTATTTATAGATTGGTAATTTAAATTATGAAAATATAACAATAAGTTTAACTCAAATTTAGTTATTAAATGATCAATCAAATGAATTATTTAGTATGCCAAATTTAATTAATTTAGCATTTATTTTAATTTTATCTACTATTTTATTTAAATTAAGTGCTGCTCCTTTTTATAATTGGTCACCGGACTTATACGACGGTTTAAATTCAAATATTACTATGTGGATGATGATTATTCCTAAAATATCTATTTGTATTTTTTTATATATTATTACATCAGAAAATTTTTTATTGATATCTACTAGCTCTTCTATTCTTTTATCTTCAATTGATTTTTAGTTATTATTATCAGGGATTTTATCTTTAATTATTGGTTCATGTGCTTTATATGCTCAATGGAATATTAAAAGATTCTTAGCTTATAGTAGTATTTCACATTTAGGTTTTATGTTATTAGCTTTATATTCTTATGATTTTCATTCTTATTTTATTTATATTTTTATATATGGTAGCAATATGATTGCTATTTTCTCAATTTTATTAATTTTAAGTAAATATTTTGGTAGAGAAATTAAATCTATTAATCAATTAATTGGTATTTATAGATTAAATCCTTTTATTAGTATCGCTCTTGCAATTAATTTTTTATCCTTAGCTGGTGTATGCTAGTTTATTTTCTATAATATATTAAGATTCTATCTTATATAATTTTCTAAAGGTATCATTATTAATCTTTTATCGGAAAATTTTTTTTTATTATTTCAATTAATTTATTTAAGATTATTTTACCAAGAATCTCAATAAGACTCATTAATCAGGTGTAATTTTTATTCAATATTCAGCTTTAAAGAGCTTATATATCCAATCTTGAATTATTTAAAATAACACCAAGAGACTAATAATAGAAAATCAATTCAAAATTTCTTTATTATTAACTTGTTCATATCAACTAATTTTTATCTTTTGAATTTGATTAAGTAATAGTCCAACTTTTATTTTTTCCTTTAACCCTTAATTAAATAGATTTTTAATTATAAAAATGCATTTAAGCTTTATTATTTAACTTAATTTATAAAAGGGCTAATCAATAAAAATTATATAGATGCTATAGCTTTGTTCCATAAGAATATAATATAGCTTTTACTTAATATTATAAGAGGTTTATAAATTATAGCTATCTCATGTTAATTTAAAATCAGATCTAAGTTTATTTTTAAAGTATCATTAGATACAGTTTAGGAGTTCTAAGTCATTACTTAAATTAAATTAAGTCTTATTCAAGTTATTAAATAAAAAGATACTTTGATATAATCACAAGAATCAGATCTTTTTATTTCAACATATTTAATTATTTACTTAAAATTAATAAAGATAATTAAAATTTTAAATACTCTTCTTTTTTTTATGTTTACATTAATTTAAAATAAAAGAGCTTAATGAAAGGATTTAAAGCTGAATAGTTGAATTAAATTACTTGATTGATCAATAAAATTAAAAGGTTTTTTAAAATGATCATCATTACATAAATGAGCTTAATGAATTAATTAAAGCTCAAAAATTCAAGATTTATGAGCAGAATAAATAAGAACGAGTTATCCAGAAATAGATAAATAACTATGGATTTAAACAAGATGATAATTCATATAGTCATTGATATCTACGATTCCGATGACCTATAATTATAAATCTTAATTACCTAAGGATATGAAATAAATATAAAAATAATAATTCTAGGGAATAATTATAAACCACTGTTTCGTAAATTGATTTTTAAAACTGATCCCATTAGGATCCTTCATAATAATTTTACAAAATCAAAAAACTCTATTATACCAGCTCTTAAGAGCTCTTCAAGATTATGTTAATCAAAATATTAGTTAAGCTTATTTGTACAATAGGTATTCTTTCTTCATTTTTAATTTTAACTTCTTTAAATCCAGTAACAAGATTAGTATTATTAATAATTGTATTTATTATGAGTGCTTTTATTTATTTATTATTAGATTTTTATTTTTTAGGATTAACTTATATAATTGTATATGTAGGGGCAATTGCAATTTTATTCTTATTTGTTATTATGATGTCAGAAGTTAAAGAAACACCTCAACCAAATCCTCATCAATTACAAATAAAAATTAATTCTCAAAGATCAAATGTAGTTAATACATCTTTAGGAATTGAATTAAATCAAATAAATAAAATTAATTTTATTCCTTCTGGTATTTTAAGATTAAATCAAATTAATACCAATAATCTTAATTTTGAATCATTTAACAATTCATTTAAATCTTATGATTCTAAATTATCTACATCTTTTGGATATCCTAATGGAATTAATTTAATTTTTTTCAGTTTTATGGGATTAGGTTTATCTTTAATTTAGATTTAGGGATATTTTACTACTAATATAAATTCTGAAGGAATTTTAGGAATTAATTCTTATTTTTCTAAACCTTTAGTAAATTATCCTATGTATATCTCTATGTATTTAGATATTTATAATTATTTCTTTATTAATTATTCTTCTGAATTTGTTTATTTTACAGATTTACAATCCTTTGGTTTTATTTTATATTTAGTTTATCCTTTTATTACTATTTTATTAGCTATTTTATTATGGATTGTATTAATTGGTATTTTAAAAATTTCTACAAATAATACAAAATAATATTAAATACATTTAAAATGTTATTATTATTGATACTCATTTAATATTTTATATATATTTGTCCTATTTGAAGGAATTCAAAAATTAAGAATCTTAAAATAACTATTGTGAACTTTGGATTATAATGGAATAACATATTTATAAATTATCCCTTTGGAATTTTTAATTTCTTCCCAAGATCTAAAGATTTAATAATCTACTAAAATATCTCTGGGAGTAATAATTCAAACATATTTAATTATAAAAATTTTAGTTCTAAAAGTTTTCTAAAAGATTTACTAATAAGCTATATAGAATTAATTGAATATGAGTCTGAGAATTTATAATAATCTAAATATTTATAGGATTTTTTTATATAAATTTATTAGAGTTAATTCTAAAGAACACTTTAATAAAGAAATCCAGACTAATTTGAATTAAAGTCATAATTTACCAAATTAATAAAGAATTTAATTTATAGAGATGCTTAAAACTTTAATACTCATAGAAAATTAATTTTTAAAATTTGCTAGAATATTATTAGGTTCATTTAAGATCTAATATATGAAGATTCAAAAATTTATTAAATATCTGTCTTAAACTCAGAATTGGTTTAATTTGACTTAATTTAATTAACTTTATTTTGTATAAAAAATGTCAATTATTAATTTTGGTTTATATTTTGCAATCATTTTATAGATTGTAGGTTTATTAGCTTTTGTATTTAATGGTAGTAATCAACTTCATTATAATTTAATTATTTTAATTATTTCTTTAGAATTATTATTATTAGCTATTGGTCTTTTATTTGCTCATATGTCTTTTATATTAGACGATTTTATTGGTACTTCTATTACTTTTTATTTATTACCTTTAGCTGGAGCTGAAAGTAGTTTATTATTATCAATAATAATTGCTTATTATCCAAAAAGAGGTACTTAGACTATTTAATCTTGGTAAATAAAATAAAAATAAAATAGCACTTAAAGTGCTAAATATAATTTATATAAGCTAATTGCGAAGCACATAATTTAAAAAATGAATTATGAAAAATCTTTAAAAATTTTCCGTGATCCTATAGGGATTTAATTCATAAATAATTAACATCATTACTAAAGGAGCTCTTCGAATTTTAAAGTTCTTGATATGGGTCTAAAAATTAGAATAATTTCTTTGGGAAAGTCTATAAGTAGATTATTAGATGTTAATTGTTTCGCAAACAATGCTACAAAATTGAAATTAAGTAGGTTATTCCGAAGATATTTCGTTAAATCTTCAATCTTCAGTTCATAGGTTCATTTAAAGCATTCCAAATAAGTATAATAGATTCATAGGAAGCTTCTAAAAATGAGACTTTAAGATATCTTTTCAAATGAGCTAAGATTTACCTTTTGATGTTCATATTTTTGATCTAAATTTAGTTTTTAAGTAAATAAAAATCTTATACTTTAGGATGAAGTCTATAAGAGAATAGTTTTAAATTTTTAATTGTTATGTTAAATCATGATCATCAAATATGCTGAAATCAAGCAAAAATAAATATAAATAATATGATACCAAATTTAATAATTTTATTAGGTGTAATAGTTATGGTAATTTTTAGTACTTTAGCTGAAAGAAAAGTAATGGGTAGTTGTCAAAAAAGATTAGGACCAAATACAGTAGGTTATTTAGGTACTTTACAAGCGTTATTAATTAGCTAGCGCTTATATTAAACAATTGTTTTAAAAATATTTCTAAAAATATGTATATCCTTTATTATTTAAAAGAAATGCAAATGTTTAATTTTTAAATAAAGTTAAAAGCATGAAAATTCTTTAGAAATTATTAATATTTCGTAAAACTCGAAGAGTTTATAATAAAAATTTTTGAATAATATGCTGGAATAAATTTCTTTAGAAGTTAATTATTATTATAAATAATTTTTAAAACTCTATAATTATCCTCAACGACTTTACGCTTTACAAAGATTTTTTAATCTCTTGAAAATATAGTCTTATTTTATAAAAATATAAATAGTAGCTATCTTTAATTTAAATAATAAAAATAAATTTTAGCTAAGTTTTCAATTAATTTTAATATTTTTACTGCTAAATAATTATTTTTTAGATATAGTAGATTCTTATTGTTTATTAGATTCTTCTTTATTTTTTGCATCTAATCCTAAAAAACTTTATAAATTTGTACTTAAAAATACTAAATGGCCTTATATAAAAAAATTTTAAAAACATCCTAAGATAGATCATTGTGCTAATTTTGAAAAAGATTATATAACATTTAATAAAAAATGGATGAATAAATCAGGTATTTATAAAATTACATATTTACCAATAAAATCATTTTTTTATATTGGTTCATCTAAAAATTAGGGTAAAAGATTTAAATATCATTATTATATAACTAAAAAATCAAGTACATTTTTAGGTTTATTTTTAGCTATTTTTGGAAGAGAAAACTTTTCAATAACTGTAATTGAAGTTTGTAATAAAGATAAATTAGAATCTCGAGAAAATTATTATTTTAAAATTTTTCATCCTTTATTAAATATATTAACAGAAGCAAAAAAGAATGCAAGTCGTGAAAATTTTGGAATATCACCTATTACTAAATAGAAAATTAGTAAAAGTTTAATGGGTAAAAAACATTCTTAGGAAACTAGAATTAAAATGAGTAAAAATAGATCTGGTATAAATCATCATTATTATAATAAAAGTTTATCTAAAGTTACATTAGATGCAGCAGCAGAAGTACTTGGAATTAAAATATATGTTTATGATGCTAAAACTTTAACTTTAGTAAATAATAAACCTTTTAGAAGTTTTAGGGAAACTGAAAAAAATATGCCTATTGGTAGAAAAACTATTCAAAAAAAATAGGATACTGGAAAACCATTTAAAGGATTTTATTATTATACAAAATCTATTAAATGAAATCTTTATTTTTTTTAATTATATTTTTATAATTTAATGTAGCAGACGGGGTCAAATAGATAATAAAAGAGACAATAATACCTTCATATTCACAAAATGTATTATTTATTCTTTCACCATTTTATTTTTTTGGTATTTCATTATTAAATTGGCTTATTATTCCTTTAGATAATGGATTAACTATTAGTGAAATTAATGGTACTGGTATTATTATTACAGTTGCTTTAAGTGAAATGAGTATTTTAGGTATTTTATATGCTGGTTATTCTAGTAATTCTAAATATAGTTTATTAGGTACATTAAGAGCAATTGCTCAATGTATTTCTTATGGTATTACAATGAGTTTAGGTTTTATTTGTATTATTTTATTTGTTGGTTCTGTTGATTATTTAGATATTTAGAATAGTCAATCCTCAACTCCTTTAATTTATGCTTTATTACCTGTTGGTATTATATTATTAATCTCATTTGTTGCTGAATTAGGTGGCGGCCTAATTAAAAATTTGTTTATTACTGTAAATTTCATCAGTTCGAAGAACTTGCTTCTTTATTATTAACAGTAAAGATATTCATAGTTAATAGTCTATTATTATTGTATCTTTCAGAGACTTTATACAAATATTTAAGTAATTAAGCTTATTATAATAATTATTTATTTAAAATATAGTCCTTAAATTAAAAGTACTTCACATAATTAAATATTTACTTTAAGGGCCCTCTTTTTAATGGTATTATGGATTATGATAAAAACGATAAAAATATTAATTTTAAAGGTAAATTTCCTAAATTAATAAATCCACAATTTATTTCTCAAAGACGATCTTATTCTACTAAAATTATTGGTAATTCTAAACCTATTATTGTTTTAGACTCTTATAGAAATGAAATAGCTAGATATCCTAGTAATGCTGATGCAATTCGAGATTTAAATTTAAATAAAAAATTATTACAACAAGTTTTAATTACTGGGGAATTATACTTAGATAAATATTTTATTTATGATATTGAAAGACCATTAGATATTTATCCTAAAGATATTAAATGGAATGATCTTACTCAAGATATACGTGATTATATTATTGGTGGTACTTTAGGAGATCTAAGTATTGTAAAAAAAACTGATAATAGTACTCCTTATTTAAATTTTCATGTAAGTACAAAAAATATTACTTACTTAGAATATTTATTTGATTTATTTAAATTTAAGTGTAATATGCCAAAAATTAGTATTAAAGAAAATAAAATTAAAAATAAAATTTATTATACTGGTGGATTTTCCACTTTAAGTTATAAATTCTTAAATGAAATATATGACTTATTTTACGTTAATAAAATTAAAGTTATTCCTTATAATATTGGAGATTATTTAACTCCTCGAGCATTAGCATTTTGGTATCAAGATGATGGGAATTGTAATTATACTGAAATAGGTAATATTAGTACATTTAGTTTAGCTACACATTGTTTTACATTTGCTGATATGCATTATTTATCTTATGTTTTAAAATTAAAATATAATTTAATTGTTAATGTTCATAATGATAAGGGTCAACCTATTTTATATATAACAGCTTCTAGTAGAGAATAGTTTTTAGATTTAATTACACCCTTTGTACATGAAAATTTTAAATATAAAATATCTAATCGTGATCCAAACCATGTTATAACTAATAAAGGTACAGGGATTTCTATAAATGTTATTAATTTAGAATTACCTAAAACACATCCTTATTATTCTATTATTTATCCAAGTATAAGAGATGTAGCTAGAAATTTAAAAATAGATAGATCAACTATTATTCATCGTTTATTTAGTGGAATGCCTTATAATGATAAATATTTATTTTATACAAACGAGATTGCTCCCTTAATTATTAAAGATAGTTCTAATAAAGGTAAAAAAGTTTATATTTATAATAAAAATTTGGAATTAATTGAAATTTTATCAAGTCAACGTCAAGTAGTACGTAAATATAATATACCTAAAACTACATTAACTGATTATCTTAAAAATGGAAAATTTTGGAATAATTCTTTTTATTTTTCATCATTAAATTTATCTACCTATAAAAATGCGCCCACCATTTGATCTTTAGGAAAGTGAGTCTGAATAGGTAGCGGGTCATATGTCCGAATATGCAGGTGTAACCTTCGCTTTCTTTTTTTAGGCTGAATATTCTATGATGTTATTTTATGGTGTTTTATTAACTGTATTATTATTTGGTTTTTCTAATCCTGTTCCTTTCTTATTCTTCTTAATTTGGATTAGAGCTAGTTTACCTAGAATTCGTATTGATTCTTTAATTAATTTAAATTGGAGTCATTTCTAGCCATTTTTAACAGGTTATTAGATTTTTTTAATTCCATTAATTTTAGTTACATTATTAAATTACTAATTAAAATAAAAGAAGTTCTCATAAGGAGCTAATATTAAAACAAAACTCTAAAAGGAATTCCAAAGGGAATCCTAAAAGGATGATCTAGATTTGAAATCAAAGATCTAAATAAATCTAAAGATCCATATATTCGTTTAATTACCTATTTATATGGATTTTTATTCCATTTATATGTTATATTCGATGGATCTTAATCAAGATGAAGCAACTCATAAAATCAATATATAACAAAATATAAGAGAAGCGTAATCAATAATGGAAATTTAGTAAATTAATTAAATTATGGGCACCAATGGTGTTGACTTCAATAAAAGATAATGGCATTAATTCAAATTAGCGTAATCGTATTAACGATAATCTCGGCAATGTATTTAATAAGTTTTTGGGCTATGCCAAAAAAAAGTGATATTGAAAAATTAAGTATTTATGAAAATGGTTTTAATCCATTTGGTGATTCAAGAATGAAAATTGATATCATTTTCTGGTTAATTGGTTTATTATATTTAATTTTTGATTTAGAAATTATTTTTATTTTCCCTTTCATTTCTATTGTTTATATTTTAAATTCTTATTTAGCTTTCTGGGTATTTTTATTTTTTTTAATTATTTTAGCTTTAGGATTTGTATTTGAATATAAAATGGGAAGTTTAAAAATTTTACCTCAACCTACTCATGGGGATTTAAATTAA